TAGCGGAGCAGACGTGCGGCGTTGCTACGTTAATCCCATTTTAGAGTGATTTTTCAAGTTGAAGGAGTTTGCCAGTAGCTTCCGAAGGATTGGGCTTATCAATTTTCCATCAGCAGGTGGAGACGAAACAGTAAGAGGTATACACAAATAACCGGATTCCCAGCTAAATCTGTATAAGATGCTGTCGATTTCGTCGCAATCTACCCATGATAGGAATAAAATTCGTGGAAAATTTGTATGAAACTGAAAATAAAAAATATATATATATATAGATTAATAGATATAAAATAAGGAAGAGATCTACTAAATCCCGCGACTTGCCTCTCTCTGTTTTACTCGTACGCTATTAGTTGAACAATTGGTGAAAATTGTCGTACGGCAAGAGGAGTTTGTTGATGCAACCACCGATGCAGGGAAGTCTTTCTGTTCCTGCGCGCTCGCAGGACGCCGCAAGAAGCAACTGTTACGTCGTCAAATCACTTACCGTAACTCAATTATTTCTTGAACGAATCACACTCCTTCGTATACATCAGGAGTCCATTGATGGAACGGAACGAGGGAAAGCTTGAACGCCGTTCCAGCTGTGGTAAACGCAATGGAGGTACAAATTACAACGAGATACTGACTCAGCGGAAGCCTATCGGCTATTTTATCAAGCTGAAGTTGTCCACCGGAAATTCCATATAACGGAGAAAAACCATATGAAAGAAAAGACGAGCTCGCTCCACCCATCAGTAGAAATTTCGTAGTTGCTTCATTCGATCTTATATCTTTTTTGGTATGTCCAGATAGGAAACAAGAAGATAGGCTTGAGAATTCCAACGCCACATAAAGGGTGACCAAATCATTTGCCCGGCACAGAACCATTCCACCCGAACCTGCGGCTAATATGAAAAACGAGAATTCCGCCAAAACCGTTTTTGAACATCGTATGTAATCGACTGACAACAGAACAGATAGTAATGAACAAGTCAAAAGAAAAAACCTAAATATATAACTAAAATTGCTGATCGGATAATTTTCAGAAGCGACGGAAGCAGAGTGAATTCCCCATTGGCATAGTGAAACAACCATGCTAATTGACATAGATGTTGCTGAAATTCTGTGAAGCAAATCTGTATTTTTCCCCTTGTTTGATAAATCAATCGCAATAACTGTAATTAAAGTGACAACCAAAATACGTTCCGGCAAAATTGACAGGTTACGCAGTAGGAAAAAGAAATCCGAAGGAGAAAAATTAGTGTAATTCGTAATGAAAATCAGGATAATATTTGAGAGTGGGTAACCTTCTACCACACCAAATTCGAAGCGACATTAACAGATGAAGTACTTTCGTATCTATATGGCTATGTAAATTGCAGCAGTGAACTCTTTTTTTTTTCACCAAATCGAGTCGGTAGTAATTTTTACCAAATTGAATTGGAAAAAAGAGAAGCAAACTTCAAAAGGAGTTATTAGACTTGCATTTTCAATGCAATAAGTGTCAACGAAGCAGATCGAGTTAGGCTTAAATCCCAAATTCTTTGATTTATTTTGCAGGAATTGAGTTTGTCAGACGTAGGAACCTTCTTTGGCAGTTCTAGGTCAAATCTACGTCGTGGAAGACGTATTGTACTTTTATGTTTACCCGCTAACGTACTATCACGTGAAAGTCGTAATATATATCTCAATCTACGCAATCCATCTCGATTTATTGAAGCACTGTGATACAAAGAAAAATTATTCCAAATTTTCAAAAACCTGTCCAAAATTTCATCATCCGTTAATATAGCCCAGGCTGATTTACTAGCTGGATGTCCGGTACTGTCGCAGAACTTCTCCTTCTCCAGGAATTTAACTAGTAACAAAGTTGGAATCCTGGGGTGCATTTCTCCTTCACCCGAACTACTGCTGCGAGAACCCACTGTAGTTTCAACCTGGACACTTTTCGAGACTGACTGAATAGCTGAGACGTAACCCAAGAATAAAACACAGCTGGCAGATAGCAAATTGATACGTATTTGGGTAAATTCAATTGGATGATGAAAATTATATTTGAGAAATATCGAAAGATAATAAATCCATTTCTTCGCGAAATATTGAGTTCCACGAGAAACTACAATAGATTTGGCTTCACATCTCCCAAAGTGAATACACAAACTTCGAATGAGACGGCAGTCAATACTTATTGTGTCTAATTCAGAATTATATTCAGAGATACGTATTTTCTTTCTAGTCATGTTATTTCGATCGGGAGATACAAAATATCTTGGGTTCGACTTAGGTATTCGTGTCCATAAAACTAGCAGTGTCAAATCAATTTCATAGGTGTAAAGATTTCGGAGTAGCGTGTCAATACTTCCCCGTCCTTTTCGTTTCCAAGACCGAAACTTAATAAATTTATCACATGAAGTTTTATACGTGTGAAAAACTATTCTTAACAGATGTAGAAATGGCACATCCCTAATTCGTCGACGAAACAGGCGAACTGGAGTTTCTAGGTGAAGATTCTGTGACATCTCCATCTCTAAAACATGGCTAGATCTCGGCAATCTATCTTCCAGAGATAAAAATATTGAATGAATAGACTGTGAAATTTTTGAGTTGTTATTTGTTTCAGCAGCTAACTGACGCAAAAGAGGTATCCCCAAAATTAAACATATTGTTTGTAGGAGTACGTGGATATATAAATCTATGTCAAGTCGACTGCTTCATTTTCAAACAAATTCTAAATAGAAAATCTCCAAATAATCTTGATGACGCGCACTATCAATTAAACGCTTTGTTGCTGTTGCACTACACGCCCCGAATACTAAACCGGCGCCCCGTCTACCTAAAGAACGCTTACAAGCGACTGAGTAGAAATTATCCCTAAATGGAAGAAGAAGTAGATATCGGAAACAATCTTGATTAATACTAAGCCCTTCGCTTTTCTGTAGTATATCAAATTTAGGAAGGGATCCAGAAGTTATCTTCATCGCAGTAACTCCCAAGACTACATTTCATAATGAATTTTATCCGATAAATTCGATGTATTAGTAGCTATATTTTCATTATATGGATAAGGTGAAAGAAGAACTACGATTGTTTAACTACTGCAACCAAAAAAGTTAAGTTATCTGTCTCGTCGGACAATATGAAATCCGAGGGTAGTAAATACTTACTGATGTAGTAAATATTTGCCAATTTGATTTCCGTTGAGGAAGTATTCACTCAGATGAAATACTTCTTGACTTGATCCCCAATAAAGTGCTGAGCTGCAAGCTTATTTTAAATATTTGGAAAAGGTTGTCGGGAGTTATACCAAATTTACAACGTGAAATCGGCGGTCAACCCCTAACCCAACCCAAAATTGAATTGGGCAAGAGAGGTTGTTCCGGTAGTAATCATGTCATTAGCTTGAGCTATTTGCGTCTTCCCCTTCTCTTCCAATTTTTCATCATACCCATAAAGATATGCCCGACGTCACTTCTTTCGAAGGAGGTTTTGATGGAAAACCAGTAGTCCCTCCGAAATAGTCTACTTTTTAAGGGAATGCCAAATACGGCATAGATGTAGAGCATAAGTAGAAGAGAAGGATAATACAGAAGCACCTGGAAAAAGCTGTAAGCTGGGCCCATTAGATTCTCCTAAAATTCGATTTTTAATTGGAGGTTAATTCCGACACTTGTTCATAAACCCTCGCCCGTTTCAAAATATCACAAACAGTTTCTGTCGATTGCGCCCCCTCTTTAAGGAGAGCAATAATAGCAGAAAGATCCAATTGGGTTTGCTCTTTGCGGGGGTTATAGAAACCAACTTGCTTAATAGCTTCCCCTTGTCGTCGAGATTGGGTGTCAATTGCAATTATTCGGTAGGTAACCTATCAGGATAGGTGGGGTGTACGCAGAGTGAACCCCCCCCCCCCCCCGTAAAGCCGTATATGAAACGTTTAATTCGTACGGCTTAGAGTACAACTTCAATTGGATAGGTAACTGTTCTATTCAATTGCAAAAGAATACTTCTAACTCATATGTGTACGATACGGACATTCTCCCATTTATTGAGTTATCTCCTTACGAATTATCCTTTTGTAAAAAAAATTACTATAAGATGAATAGGGAGACAAGCTTAATAAGCTTACCCCTCCCCCGCCTCTTTCTTCTTGTTTACCTACTAATAAGTTTAACTGGATATCGAAAATCCCCTCGTTCGCAGATCGATTTTAACAATCCTTAGGTTTAGGCCTAACCGCGGGGGTTTTTCAAATTGAGGGTCGGCAGCAGCAGAACCCATCCTCATCGACCCCTGAAAAAATTTTGTCAAGTAAGTCTTTCTCCACACCTTCAGATTGTAAACAAAGTGAGACTCAATTGAGAAAAGGCGATTAGGTTGTCTGAGCCCAGTAATACCAAGCCAACCCTGCTGTAACTCAGTATTCAGTCGCCGGTAGGAGCATACAAGGTAATGGACTAACGAGGCTTCACCGCGCTATTTCGCGGAAATAACCATGGATATAAATTTCCCCCAAAAATAGAAATAGATTCAAGTAGTTAAATATTTCTCAAGTTTCATCGGATAATGGGTTTTGACGAATGTTGAAACAGGGACGTCCCACCCTTCCCTTTTAGGTAGAACCGGCGGATACCAGATTCCGCGAAAACGATCTCGATGTTCGAGTCACACGTCGCTTCCTACCATGTCGCCTCAAGCGAGGTTTTACCGTAATATCTAAAAACCGAGAATTATTTTCCTGTTAAATACTTCCCGCTCCAGTATCTTCGATTTATATTTCCGGTACAAACTTTACGACGCATTCCAGAAACTAAGTTAAATGGACTAGAACTTATGTTGAGTGAGTGCCCGTACAGTTTATTAAACTAGGAGCTTGACTTTTCTTTAGCCGCATACATTACATCAATTGTAATTTCTGAAATATTGTTTTGTTTCGCGAAAACTTCGGTGTTTTTCTTGGCTCTCCCCCTTACAAAACCAGGAATTCTATTTGGTTCCAACTCAGCTTCGGGGATCCAATTGATATGTTTCCTATCTGTTGGTGGGGACTTGGTGCTTACTTCCTTGGTGTCATGCCCCCCGAAAACATCCAGTGAATGATCTTCCATACCCAAATTGAATGAGTTATAAATTAGATCGGCTATTTGATTGGTTCCTTCGTAACCTAAAAATGGTCGATATCCCAGAGGAAAATTCTGAATATGAACTGGCGAAGAAATGACTCCGCAGGGAATGTCAATACGTTTGCCAATGTGACGCTCCATTTGAGTTCCAAATATAGCGGAGGGTCCAATACGGGCTATCGTATCTCCAACCTCGGTATGATCTTCTGTAACTATTACTTCATCACATAAACCCCGAACTTGCTCGTCAAACCGTTCTGCGTCATGCTTGCAATACGTGCCTGAGCAACTGACACGAATTCCCATTTCTTTAACGAGTATTTTAGTAATTGAGGCTGCATGAGTTGCATCGCCGAAAATTGCTGCTTCTTTTCCAGCCAAATTTTGACAATCAATAGACTTCGAGAACCAAGCTGCTTGAGAAACAAATTTAGTTTGATTGTCAACGTATAGTTTGTAGTTAAGTCTTTTTTCTGACAGTGCGGAAGCCCACACATTCACAAGCTTTCCGATCTGGGCAATGAAGTCGGCTGTGTTTGAAATCCCCATGGGAGTTATAGATATGTAAGGCATCCCATAATCTTTTTCCGGAAAAGTTGCTGTCATCAAACCTACTTCGCGATAAGGAACTGTATTAAACCAAGCTCTTGGCAAATCCTTCAAACATTTCAAGGACCCTCCCTCTGGCATTACTTGGTTGACTGCAACTCCCGATTCTCCAGGTAGACGTTTCAATTCGCGACAGTCATGTTGATTATGAAAGCCTAAGGTAAAAATTCCTATAATATTTGCCGAAGGTCCGTTTGTTACGGATCGATCTAAGGTCTTCCGACTCCGAGCCCTATCCAAATGAAATCGAGTTATTTGTTCCAAGGTTCTATCCGCCGCTTGAAGCTCGTTGACTCAGTGGTAATTAACATCCGCGGGAATTACATCAGACTCGGAAGACAAAGAAGCTCGATCCACAAAATTTTGTAGATCTTCCTGTAAAATACTAGAGGTACACGTAGGTGTCAAAACGATTAAGTCGGGGTGTTATTCCTCATCTTTTCGGCTTATGTTGTTTATAACCTTTTCCTGAGACCCGCGTGCCAATACGTGGCGGTCCACTATACTGGCAGTTACTGGGGTAAAATCCCTCTCCCTTTCCGACATAGAACGCATCACGTTGAAATAGTCATCTCCCAAAGGGGCATGCATTATAGCATGTACGTTCTTGAAGGAACTAGCTACTCGTAAAGTACCTATGTGGGCGGGTCCAGCATACATCCAATAAGCTAATTTCATAATTTGATTTTGGTATCACTTCGTTATTTCGCATCCCAAAGGGATCTATTGCTATATGCGGCTTATCATCATAATATAAACTGGAAGATCCATCGGATGGAATTATTATATTGAGTATATCGAGGGAGGAGGTAGATAGAGAATCGAAGCTAGAGAGAAGTAAGATTTACGACTTCCTTAATTTCTAGTATATGGGAATGCAAGATATTTTTCGGGAAAAAATCTGGGACGGAAGGATTCGAACCTCCGAGTGACGGGACCAAAACCCGCTGCCTTACCGCTTGGCCACGCCCCACAAATGATCAGTATGATGACTATCCCACACTTCGGGTTTCCTGTCAACCGGTTTTCTTAGTTATTTGCTCGGTCAAAAGGAAGCAGGAGCGGAAATAAAGTCGGAGTAGTTTGGAACTACTAGTACTTCAGAAAACTAGCTGAAGAATAATAATTAGGTGTAAACCCAGTCATATATCATTTTGGCCTGATAAGGTGAATCCCAATTATTTGAATGAGGGAACATATAATAATATATATCTGACGGGTCAACTAATTGGAAGTTGATGTATAACCACGTCGGAGGAAAATTACTTGCTACATTACTGGGGAGTAAAAATGATAGTTTTGTATGACATCTATCTGGAACATTCCATTCACTTCAACAACGCCTCCTTTGCCAAATTACCGGAAGCTTATGCAATCTTCGATCCAGTTGTGGATGTAATGCCGGTAATACCGGTACTCTTTCTTCTCTTGGCCTTTGTTTGGCAAGCCGCAGTCAGTTTCCGATAATTAAGTACTAGGGAGTTGCTCAATTCTGGAAACCCCCGCATCTTATCAGGTGACAAAAAAAAGTTATCAAACAGTTGAGATTATGGGGTTGGAAAAAGTGAAAAGGTGGGGGGGGGGGTCGCTACAATTTAGGCAAAAAACTAATTTTGGTAAATTGCAAACCTCTTATACGGCATCCACGATTAGTGGTACCGACGCATTAATTTCCATATCGATAAATGGGATTGGATGCCCGTGGCTCACTTGAGATTCACAAACGTAAAATTTGTAATGATTCAAATACTTATGTAACTTTACTTTCCACCTATTCAAGTAATAAGTAGAAGGTGAAATACTTGGTAGAAGAAGATATAATTAATTTGGTGAAATAATGTTTCGCAAAAGCGGGGTTCCTTATCCCGATTGGGGGGGGGATCATATCCGTATGTCCAAACAAATATAAATGATAGAGATAGATAAGTGTTACAAACAAGACGAAGTTGTTACGTCTTATTTTATCTCTAGTTCTGAAAAACATGGAGATGTTATCATGCTTACCCTCAAACTATTTGTATATGCAGTAGTGATCTTCTTCGTCTCCCTCTTTGTTTTCGGATTTTTATCAAACGATCCCGGACGAAACCCCGGTCGTAGGGATTAGATAGAAATCAGGGCTTTAGTTACTTTTACTTCGTCGAAATATCCCAATCCGCTAGTTTAATCCCTTCAGTAATAAGGGAGAGAGAGGGATTCGAACCCTCGGTACATATGAATTGCACAACGGATTAGCAATCCGACGCTTTAGACCCCTCGGCCATCTCTCCAACCCAAGCAATTAGGGATTTTTTTCTCCCCAATTATAACACGAAGTTAAGTTGTAAGTCTATACCTACAACCCAAACCTGCAGTACAGTTTGTGGAAGGCGTGGCCTTGCCTGCGTGCGTATTACTTGATTTGATGGAGTCAAATTCCGGATCACTTCTAAGTAAAAATTTCCTTCTTCTTTTTCCCGGTCCCCTTCCCGTGTTTATCAAATGGCATAGTGAAAAGAAGAATTGCAACCAAATCTATTGGATGCAAACCAAAAATTTAAAATTTTGCCCAAAATGGATCGATCAGCTTCTCTAGCCTAGACAAAATCGGCGAATTCACTTCTGCCAACTAAACCAAGTTGATTGCCGATACGATGCACTAACCAATTTTGCAACGGAAATGCTTGTTACGGGGGCGGGTCGAAGTTATTTTACTTTATCAATTTGATGTCATGGGTTTTTCCCACCTTCCTTTTTTTTGTATAAGTGGAAGAAGAAATTAAATAGATGTATTTGAATAATTAAAAAAAAAAATTATTGATCTCAAGATAGATTTACGAAAAAAGATAGAAGGAGGGATAATGAATTTAGAAATAATTGCGCAACTTGCTACTTTGGCGTTGGTGGTTGCATCAGGACCCTTAGTGATTGCACTATTGGCAGCTAGAAGGGGTAATCTGTGACGTGAGCGGCGCAGCCACTAAACGAATACCTATTTTGCATATAGATATATACGAAAACAAGGAATGGGTGGGGTAGGAGGGGAGGGGGAGCTCCTCCTATAACCAAATGTAAGTACGTTTGGAACGCTTCACCAACGTACAGGCAGTTTGTATAATACAATTGTACCATCGCGGGTATAGTTTAGTGGTAAAAGTGCGATTCGTTTCACATTGATTTTAATAGTTAAGGGATCTTTCAAACTGAATCTAAACTAAATCAAAAAACTTAATTTTTACAGAAGTATATCTATTTTTCCTTACTAGCTGTTGGTGGCGGTATAGGGGAAGAATGCCCCATTCCTGTTACTCTTGTACTTCGGAAGTCGTACCGGTTAGTGACGAAGCAGGAGTCGGTATGCAAAAAACTTGGGACGATTAAAAAATAAGAATCTATGGGTAGACATCTAAAATATTCGTTTCATCGTCACTGAACCTTGGGAAAAAATCCAAGCTTTAAAGTTACAAGTAGATTAATCCTGGTTTATCAGGATTATTACAAACTTCTTCGACTAAGCGATAACAATTGCTTTCGAGACTCGGTGAAAAATATTTTTCTAAGGATTTGTTATTAGTAAAAATAAAGAACGAAGTAAATGAGAGAGAAAGAAGCTATTGGTGAAACTAATTCTTTTTTTTTTTTTCAAAGGATCATCTAGGAAGTATACTATACGACCAAAACGCAAGCAAGACTGACATAGATTCTACGGATGCCACTTACTCAAGATAGGGCAGCTCCCTTTCCGAACGGTGAAAAAAGGAGGGAAAGAAGAAGGCCCCCAAGTATTCTGCCAATATGAAAAAAGCCTCGATCCCGCAGAAGTACATTTAATATGTGCTCTGCTCAATTGAGACAAAAGAGACAAACCACTCGCGAGTGGTTTGTTTAGCTAGATTGGTATATTTGGACGAATTCTCCCCTAGTTTTGTACTATCTATCCTTCCTTTCCATAAGGGAGCCGAATGGGTGGAAACTACCATGTTCGGTTCTGAATTAGCGGCGTCACAACCATTTGTTGTCGCCGACTATAACCTTTAGCCTTCCAAGCTACTGATGCGGGTTCGATTCCCGCTACCCGCCGATGATGCCAAGAATCCTGGAGACCCAATCAAAATAACCCCCCCCCACCCGGGGATTGCATCGTGAACAAACAATAACTTTAGTTTGTTCACGACTTGGTAGTTAAGTTAATCCGTAGGCATATTAATCACCAACCAAAAAGAGACAGGAACAGACGCCCATCGTCTAATGGATAGGACAGAGGTCTTCTAAACCTTAAGTATAGGTTCAAATCCTATTGGGCGTAATTCCGTGTTTAAGGTGATTATGTCATCGAAGATGAAGTGGAGGTGGTCGGATGATACTTGGAAGTTATTGCCCAGGTACAATCAACAACCTTACCACTTACTTCTCTTGCAATAGAAAAATTTCTGTTGACTCCTTAATTGCTTCTTTCAGAAGTGTTTCCGCTTGTTCTGTAGACACTTTTGTGGAACGAGTAATTTCACCGAATTGAGGTTTACTGGTTATTACATACTCGCGTAGCTGAACCAAGAATCGTTTGACTTGTTCAACTTCTGGTACATCCAAATATCCGTTGACTCCGCTGTAAGTGGTGGCCACCTGTTCCTCTACCGATAGTGGGGCTGATTGAGACTGTTTAAGCAGCTCACGCAATCGCTGGCCCCTAGCTAACTGATTCTGAGTAGTCTTATCGAGGTCGGAAGCGAATTGTGCGAAAGCCTCCAATTCTGCGAATTGTGCCAATTCCAATTTCAATTTGCCAGCCACCTGTTTCATAGCTTTTATTTGAGCTGCGGAGCCCACTCTGGATACAGAAATCCCAACATTTATAGCTGGTCGAATCCCAGCGTTAAATAGATCTGCCGATAGGAAGATTTAGCCATCGGTAATAGAAATAACATTGGTGGGGATGTAGGCTGAGACATCCCCCGCTTGCGTCTCAACAATAGGTAGAGCCGTCATGCTACCTTCCCCTAATTGGAGACTTAACTTAGCTGCTCTCTCCAAGAGACGAGAGTGTAGGTAGAAAACATCTCCCGGATATGCTTCTCGTCCAGGTGGTCTCCTTAATAGCAAAGACATTTGTCGGTAAGCTTGGGCTTGTTTGGAAAGGTCGTCATGAATAATCGGGGTATGCTGCTTGCGATACATGAAGTATTCGGCCAAAGCTGCTCCCGTATAGGGAGCGAGATATTGCAGAGTGGCTGGAGAATTCGCGGTCTCCGACACCACGATCGTATATTCCATGGCGCCACGATCTTGGAAGGTATCCACTACTTGAGCCACAGAAGATGCTTTCTGACCAATGGCTACGTAAACGCATATAACATTTTGACCTTTCTGATTCAAAATAGTATCTGTAGCTACCGCTGTTTTACCAGTTTGTCTATCGCCAATGATTAACTCTCGCTGACCGCGACCTATAGGAATCATGGAGTCAATAGCAATGAGACCTGTTTGTAGAGGTTCGTATACGGAGCGTCTCGAGATAATCCCTGGAGCGGGGGATTCGATCGGTCTAAACTCAGAAGCTGGGATTTGACCTTTCCCATCGATAGGTTGGGCCAAAGCATTTACAACACGACCCAAAAACGAGCCACTGACTGGTATTTGGGCAATCTTTCCTGTCGCTCTCACAGAACTTCCCTCTTGGATGGTCAAACCATCACCCGTCGGTACGGCCCCAACATTATCAGATTCCGGATTCGGAGCGATCCCTACTGTGCCATCCTCAAATTCCACCGATTCACCAGCCATTACTTTGTTGAGTCCATGGATACGGGCAATCCCATCTCCGACTTAAAGTACGGTACCGATGTTAACAACTTTCACTTCCGGGACATACCCTTCAATTTGCTTGCGAATGATGCTGCTAATTTCGTCGGGTCGAATGTTTATAACCATGTTTGCCAGAAAAATATTACTGGAAGAGGGATAATTAAAAATAAAACCCGTTTTACAATGAAGTAGTAGTGAAATTGGAACTAATCAGATTTGTTTTTCATGGATCTGAACAAGCCGATGTGATAATCAATCATTCGCAAATGCAGTTGATTATCCAGACGACTATTGAGACTTTCTAGAGCCCTTTCGGACGCTAGTCGAGAAACTTGCTGCCGAACCTGCTCGATGGCGCGTTGCTTCTCGAAACGAATCGCATAATTCTTACTATCTTCCAATCCTTTTAAATCCTCGTCGGCTGCATCAACGAGATCCCGCTGTTCCCTGTCCATCTGCGTAAGTCCATTGATTCGGATCTCATCCGCTTTAATTTTCGCTTGCTGCAGGCGAATACGAGCCTTCTGCAGTTTTTTAGTAGCTTCTTTGTGACGTTCCTCCGCATCCCGAATTGTATTCAAAATTGTTCTTTCACGATTCTCTAAGAAATTGATCAATGAAAGTGGATCGCAGATCTCCGATTTTCGGAGGCTGATAATCTCTTCCCAAACCGAACATGGATTTTTCGATCCATTCGGCTTTCCTGCCCGTTTCGTTTCTACCAACAAATCAATAGAATCCGACAGATAATGTTTTCACACGCGGGCTTGTCTCCTTTTTTCCTCCATTAACTAATAAGATTCATCTCAAGTAAGCTTAGATGGAATAATCAATATTTGAAAAAGAAAAAAAGATCGAGGACTCTCCCAGATAATTATTAATTATTTGAGAGCCGCTTTTTCCGAGTAGTATTCATCTTGTATGGGTTGTCTATTCAGCAAATTGAAGAAGATTAAACTAAATCAACTTTGATATCTATCTATATATAGATAGATATCTGTAGTATAGGTATCTATCTCGAAAAATGGTACAAATCAAAGTATTCTTGATATGAGCGTCATATACCGAATGATTCGTTTACAGCCGCGACTTGGCTTATGCGGTAGGGGAAAGAAAACCCTAATTTTGCTAAGACTTCAGGCCGTTTGGCTTTAACCATATTGACGGCAGTGCCGAGAATCGGTCGATGGAAGTGGAAGTTTCATCGATTACACGGAATGCTCCGGTTCTTGCATAACACTTATTTACGGGGAATTCGTCGGGGTTTTGCATTTTTGGGTGCAACTGGGGAAAGCAGTTATTCTACCCGGATATACGACTCGCACACACTCCCTTTCCATAGTAAAACAGTATACCTAGTACCAAAATTAAGTTAATTAAGTTTATCTCCAAAATATTGGTATTTAAGCCAATACCTGCGGCAAGAGTCCAATCACTTGAGGGAGCGGCGATCTCACTTACACTTCTCATAATCCTTTCCCTCCTGGAAGGTTTTGCAAGATTTGAACAATTTCTGGTCCGGCCTGCGGGGAGATGACAAATTCCGAATTCCGAGAAATCAAAAGAAAATCGCGATGGAGACAAGATTTCCCGAGTCATTACTTTTGCCAACTTTTATGGGTTTACCCGATTTGCTAAAACTTTCCAGTTGGTAGGGAAGGGGGTAGGGTTACAGATAGACGCGGCAGGTACTCGGTTAGGTAGACGGAACGTCGACTTCCCTTCCCTTCCCTTCCCCTCCCTTCCCCGGCTCACCACTGATTTGAAAACAGTTAGGGGAAGGGGGTGCACCAGGCTACTTCCTATTGCAAACAGGTTAAACAAAAGGATTGGCAAATGACGGAGCTGGAGCTACAACTGATCCGTAAATTGTCAAAGCTTCCATGAAAGCTAAACTCAACAATGAAGTACCTCGTATCTTGCCTTCTGCTTCTGGCTGTCTCGCGATACCCTCGACTGCCTGACCTGCAGCAGTCCCCTGGCCAACACCCGGGCCGATTGAGGCGAGGCCTACAGCTAACCCAGCGGCAATAACAGAAGCAGCAGAAATCAATGGGTTCGTATTAGTCTCCTCTTAATTTATTTACGTTAATCAATCTTGTTTCAATACTAACTAGCCTCGGCGCGACGAAGACTTTCCGGTGAAGGCTAATCGGAAAATCAATTTTACATGAATCTGATCGGAACTGGCATTGTGGTGTGACAAAATACCTGTATACCTAATGTTGAATCTATAAAACAATGAAGCACGAGAAGGACGCATCTACCTCCTACGTCGATCAGTGCTATCTTTCGCCTGCTTCAATAAAATTGGATCGGAAAAATTTGATTATTTGGTAATACTAATTAATATCTACCAAGATACGTTTCCCCCAGTTTTAGTGTAAGTAATATCTAGCCACTTCATTTGATATACTGTGACATAGGTCTAACTAACGATTCGAATGAGAGACGCAGAAACGATATAAGTTGCTTTTCAAATACTTCGTGTATTTTTTTTTTTAAGAATCTGAGCTTGGCAACGAAAGTCACCACTTCTCCCTTATTCAAAACTTTAACTCAATTTCAATTTGGAGGGCCATGCGGGAATTTTAGTTCTTAACCCCTCCTTCCGCTCGTCTTTCTTATCGTTATTCGGAGTGGAGGAGGAGGCAACGCGGATCTCGTACTGTTGTAGCATGATACCACGGAAACGGATTTTTCCTACCATAGCAACCTAACAAATGGTTCTCAAAGAAGTTATTTTATACTACATTCCCTCGGAATGACTCATTCGAGCCAAATTAGTGGTGGCCTTCCGTGGATTCCCCAATATGAGCTGCAGCCGAAGTGGCAAAAATCAAAGCCTGTATAGCACTTGTAAATAATCCTAAAGGCGTCATGGGTACAGGAACAATTGAAGGTACTAGGGAGACGGGAACAGCTACTACCAACTCGTCAGCCAAAATATTTCCAAACAGTCGAAAACTAAGTGATAGGGGTTTGGTAAAATCTTCCAAAATATTAATAGGTAGTAGTACCGGAGTTGGCTGGATATACTTGCCGAAATAACTGAAACCTCTCTTGTGTAAACCTGCATAAGAATGTGCTACTGATGTAAGCAAGGCTAACGCAGCAGTAGTGTTGATATCATTGGTAGGTGCAGCCAACTCCCCATGAGGTAACTGAATGATTCGCCAAGGAAACGGAGCACCAGACCAGTTGGAAGCAAAAATGGATAGAAACATCGTTCCAATAAATGGAACCCAGGAACGGTATTCCTCTTCCCCCATCTGGGTCCTAGTTAAATCCCTAATAAACTCAAGAACATATTCGATGAAATTCTGGCTGCCAGTCGGTATAACTTGCAGATTCCTGGTGGCTACAATAGGTAGAGATAGCAACAAGGCGATAACGACCCAGGAAGTTACAAGAACCTGTGCATGAACTTGGAAATCTCCTATTTGCCAGTAGGAGTGTTAGCCTACTTCTACACTCGATACTTGATACAGATAATCAATCTCATAAATTCGAAGTTGCTCGATATGCATAATACCCCCCTCTCAATAGATAAATTTATCTAAAATATTTAAGATGATCACTAGAAAATCTTCATTCTAAAATGGCAGAAGCAAGTTACTTTCTGATGAAATTAGTTGATATTCCCGATTATGATATAAATTCCTTGCTACTTCACTATCAAGTTGTCTAGACAATTCTCAGCCCTCCCACCAGTTAATTTACCTCGGAGAACTTTGAGTTCGAACGACCTTCACAAATAGCTAATGTTGGCTTGTCCAATATCCATCGGATTGAAGGTCGTGCGTCGTCATTACCGGGGATTGGGATATCTACAAGATCTGGATCGCAATCTGTATCCACAACACAAATTGTGGGAATACCTAGAATAATACATTCCTTAAGGGCAATAGATTATTCGTGTTGATCAGTAATTGTCGCAATATCGGGTAAATCTGACATATATTGAATTCCGCCTAAACGCTTTTTTAGTTTAAATAGTTATCCCCTCAAAATCGCCGCCTCTTGCTTCGGAAGTCAGTCGAACCCTCCTGTATCTTCTCCGTTTTGTAAGTATTGAAACCTACGAAGACGCATCTCTGTAGTGAACCAATTTGTTAACGTACCGCCCAACCACTTTTCATTTACATAGTGACATTGAGATCTTGTTGCGGCTGATACTATCAAATCAGCTACTTGATGTTTTGTACCAACCGTCGGGAATTCCTTTCCCTCCGCTGCTGCATCAAATACCAAATCACAGGCTTCAGATAAGAGACGAGCAGTCTGAGTTAGATCGAGGATATGGACACCCTTCCGTTCTGTAAATATATAAGGTGACATCCTGGGATTCCATTTCTGGGTTTGGTGACCGAAGTGGATTCCCGCTGCCATCATTCCTTCCAACTCAATATTCCGATTTTTCTGTTGCATCTTCCCCTCAAGTGTAGGAAACTGTAATTTTGTTTCATTTTAACTAAGTTTGGTAAATTATTACAATCTGGTGATCAATTTTGCGGGTTGAGACGCGCAGAAACTTCATCTAGTATTGGGTAATCCCTTATCTTATCTCAAGATTAAGATGAGGGAGGGGTCGGCTCAATCCCTTATGAATGGGTAGGTCGGGTTCGATTTTTTGTTTCTCGCGGTAACCACGTGGATCATATTTTGTTCGCCAATTTAGATTCTTGCTATTCCTATCTATTGCCGAGTGAAACCCTTTTCGTTTATTCACTTCTAGTTGGCACACAATTTCCGGACTACCTGTTCCAACAGGGACGACGTCACCAAGAATAACGTTTTCTTTCAATCCTTTTAACCGATCGATTCGACCGCGGAGAGCAGCTTTGGCCAATACTCGCGTAGTTTCTTGAAGACTCGCCTCTGATAGGAAACTAGTAGTATTAAGGGATGCCTTTGTCATTCCCAGTATGATAGGTTCGTAGAAAATCGGTCTCTTTGATACGCGATTCATCCGTTCCGCCTGTGATAACTCGACAAGCTCCCCAGGAAAGAACACATTGGTTATCCCGTCTTCCGATGCTACAACTCTTGATGTCAGTTGCCTTATAATAATTTCCAGATGTTTGTCGGATATTTGTACCCCTTGAGATTCGTAAACTTCTCGAATTTCATTAATTATAATTAGTTGGCAGCGTTCCATACTTGTTCCAGCACTTAGAAAGTGACTCCAAAGGTTCCCAATTAATCTCATAATACCCCGATTCCATCTCCCAAAAAGATCTTCGATTCTCGCTGGAATAGAGGCAATAGAACGAGACTCTAGCAACTGCTCAACCTTTGGAAGACCTTGAGTAATGTCTCCAGATTTCAATCTATCATATGGTAATGTTATTAATGTATCTCCCTCCCCAATAATGTCTCCAGATATCTTGTGGGGAATTGCTCCCCGGGTCGCCAGCAGGGTCCTACCAGTTCTGACTAGTAAATAATCTCGGTTAATGGCTACGACCTGACCGGACTGGAGAAATACATCATTTCCACAGAAATATCGACTTTCGTTGATTAATAATCCTAGATTAATGAATAGGATTCCCCGACTAAAGAATTTCGGTGTCGAACGAATTGGCTTTTCTAATAAAAATCTATTTAAAAAAGGATTTATAGGACATTTCAATATTAATTTCGTTTCATCAATTAAATACCGATCTCGGTGATACGGCGTATCTGCTGAATACTTATCTGTCGAATGATCCAGGAAATAATTTCTGAAGAGGGAAGCTTCGTTACTCAGTGCCAAATGGGGGGTGGCCAAGAAATAGGAAATTGCGCATGGAGTCCCTGATAGACCTACCTCTTCAAAATTTAATTGACAACAAGTGAAGCTCGATCTTCCAAATTTAGCTGACCTCTCTTTAATATTAATATTTAGATTTGGATACTTTTCCAAAAAATAGTCATATTTGGAACCGAATGATACGTTTTCCGGAATCCCGTGCAGGCCGCCTATACCCGATTCTGATCGAGGGAAGTATTCTCCAATTCCCTCCTCGTTGTTATTTTTACTTAAATCAGCGAGGGAATTATTACGATAAAAGTCAAACGGCGACAAGGTTAAGAAAGATGTACCACGTTCTGGCATCGAATGAACAATAATGCTCCGATATTTGAGAACTGAATCATTGCCGTTGTTGGATAAATTGACTTGAGCCATAAAGGGTTTGTCGACGGACACCAAATTTTGATAAGCCTGACTGACTCCGAGCCTTCGTGCAGGGGGAGACGCCACCGAATTAACCTGAAGAAAGGTACCGAAGAGATTATTGATTCGCACACTGGTGAGAGATAAATAATTCTTTCTCGTAGAAGAGATTTCATGGAAGTGTCTTCGCCACCCAGCCACTAAAAAAGTTTGAATCAATTGAGTAGTCATGTGATTAATCATTTTGATTTCCTCACCATTTCTATGGGAGATACATAGAAGGGTTTGAACTTTCGTGCGTTTCTGCGTCTTCGGCTTATCGGCACAGAAGACTCCCTGCAACAAGGAGTCGCTAGATACGTCGTATTTGACAACTGGTCTTATCGGGACAGAGGTTTCTCTTCTCCCGTAAAGTGTAACCGATTGAAGGTAGACCCAACCCCTGGTTTCAATTCCGTTAAGAATCATATTACCTGGCGATTTAATTAGATTAATATTTTGTCTCTGTATACTAGTTGCTTTTTCTGGGTTGTGAATATATCCGGGTAATACTCTTACCGTAACAACGTCTGTTAACGTCTCTTCTATTTGGATTAGTCCACCTACTTCACTACTAATAGCATCAGTTATTCGCGTGCCTTCTTCTACAATAGTATTGTTTGCCACCAAAATAGATGATGGAGGTTCGTATATGGTATAAATCTCCTCGGGAATTATAAAGGAATTGCCTCCTCCGACTATTCTATACCACGAGCCGGAAGTCGTTTTTCCCGTCTTACCGTCAAAAGAGAATCTTTTTTTCTCAATGGGTTCAACTTCTATATCACCATATCTCATAATCCCTGAAACACCAGTTTGATACTCAAATTTTTCGTAGGTGGCAAAGATATCGTTTCCACCTAAAATGCTGTTTAATTTAACATCAATATTTGTAAAACGTAATTCGTTTAAATTTTCTTGTTGCCTTTCCAACAACAGAGAAACAGATTCAGTTTTTTCGGATTCGGACCGTTCCACTTTGATATTAGATAAGATATAGTTAGATGCTGGGGGTTTTGACCAATTTAAAAAACAATTTGGATCGATTCCAAATTCTTGAATATTTTTTTGAGAACCTTTGCAGTTGGCGGCATCAATTTCTTTCTCGCCAATTCCTTCAAAGTAATCGCACCTCCTCTCAATGGAGTTGGGTTTGATACCGACTCTATCCCGATCTTTGTGAAACAAGTAGCTTTCGTCAGAATCGCTATAAGCTCCTGAGAGAATCCGGATATGGCCCGCCTCGCGTACGACACGAATGGGATTGTCTATGCAATCGCGGACATGCCACAGAAATTTACTCCAGTGAATTTCCCCTTTTAAATTTGGATAGATAGCTTTTTGGATACGTTCCTTAAGGGGAAATTCCTTGGCTCGTACTTCCGCGACGATTTGCTGCGCTTCGACGTACTGACCGTTTCGAATCATAAGTAGACTTTGAGCTGGGACGACGAAATTATGTATAGTGCCACAACTCCTGATAGCGACGGATAAATCATTTCGACACATCCAAGCGGGATGCCCGTGTCGTGTACGTGTGGGATAAACCAGTTTTCCATCGGAATTAATGAGTCCATTAAACGGAATTCGTATGTATTCTGCGATATCGCCCGTAAATACCCCACCTGTATGAAAAGTTCTTGATGTTAATTGAGTTCCCGGTTCTCCAATGGATTGACCCGCGATGATGCCGACAGCTTCTCCCAATTCTACCAAGTCGTAATGAGCGAGACTCCGACCATAACGCCACTGACAAATCCAGAAAATGCTTTTACGTGTCAAAGGGGATCTCACATATATTGGCTGCGCCGATGCTACTGAGTTACTAGCCAGTCCATCACTGATATCTTGATTACGAATGGCAATACATCTAACATTCCAATAGACGTTATCTGCCAGCACACGTCCAACCAGTTTTTGATATGACATTGCTCCAATAGATTCTTGTTTCTCTCCGGCGATATTAAGCAAAGCAATGCTTTTGATAGTTTCGCAATCCTTTTTGCGTACAGCGATATGTTGGACCACTTCGACGAGTCTGCGTGTTAGGTATCCAGCGTCGGAGGTCCGAACGGCGGTATCCACAACCCCCTTGCGGGCACCGTAGCACGAAATGACATATTCCGTCAGGGATAGGCCTTCGCGGAGGTTTCTTCGAATGGGTAGATCAATTACTTGTCCCCGAGGATCCGACATCAATCCCCTCATGCCAAGCAACTGATGAACTTGGGATATACTTCCCCGGGCCCCCGAGAAAGACATCATGTGGACTGGATTGAGAGGATCGATCATTTTGAAACTTGGATTCATTTCTCGTTTTAGACATTCGCTTGTAGCGTACCAGGCTTCAATTGATTGACGTAATTTTTCTACGGCATGCAGACTTCCGTAGCGATAATGCTGCTCCGAGACGTAACCTTATTTCTCAGCGTCTTGTACAAGCCATCCTCTGGATGGTACTGCTAGGAGGTCGTCGATGCCCAGCGACACAGATGCTTTGGTAGCTTGTTGAAAACCCAAAATTTTAACTTGATCCGAAATATTTGTTGTAGATGCAACTCCGAAACAAACGACTAACTTGCTGATGAGTCGCCTCATCGCAACTCTATCCATTGTTTTGTTGCAGAACGGTAATTCAGTTTGATCCGTCATTATAGAAACCTCACTTTATATATCTTTTTATCTTGTGACATTTATTAATCAATAATTTGAAATTAAGCGATTTATTAAATATTTATTAAATATATTTACATATAAAATATTTTTCATTCTTCATTTTTGCGACTAGACTTAGGCATTTCGTCTTGTGTTACTATATCTGGTACGGAAGAAGTAGCACACAAAGAGGCTTTTGACACACCCTGTATCGCTTCCTTCAATTGTTGATTAAACAAGATGCGACCAGCCGTGGTAAGTACATATATACCTGAGATATATCCCTTCCTACACTTTCTAATCTGGTAATTATCATAAGAGTGAAGAGAAGTTCCCAATGATTCATATTGAGATTCAACAGGTAATTCACGAATTTTCGAACTAATCATTTCCAAATTAGTTTCCCACCGAAGCCACAAGAAACTACAAAAATCAATTTGATTTGATTCCTTAGCCCTGAGTATGTCGTGGTAACTACCAAAACAGGGTATTCTGGCAGGGTGAAAATCACCCCCTCCCACGAAAACGGAATGTCTGTTTCCGTAGATTCCTTGTTTATTTTCAATTGTTAGTACATAGAGACCGAGAAGCATGTCTTGACTCGGGATACATATAGAATCGCCCGTAGCGGGGGATAACAAATTTATGTGCGAAAACATCAGGAGACGAGCTTCAATCTGAGCTTCGAGAGATAGGGGCACATGAACAGCCATCTGATCTCCGTCGAGATCTGCGTTAAACCCCCCACGAACCAATGGATGCAAGCGAATAGCACGTCCTTCTATTAAAATGGGTTGAAATGCCTGTATACCCAACCTATGCAAAGTAGGTGCCCGATTCAGCAATATGGGGTGACCACGCATAACTTCCCGAAGAACTTCCCATATAATGGGATCTTCTTTTCGTATCATACTTTTAGCCGCTCGTAGATTACAAGCGAGATGTCGCCCGATCAAGTTACGAATTACAAATACTTGGAAAAGTTCAATTGACATTTCTCGGGGTAATCCACATTGATGTAATGAAAGAGATGGGCCTACGACAATAACGAAACGGCCCGAGTAGTCAACCCGTTTTCCGAGCAAATTCTCACGAAATCGTCCCTCTTTGCCCTCAATAACCTCTGAAAATGACTTGTAGGGTCTGTTATTGATATCCCTCATTGGTTGCCCGCGTATACCATTATCAATGGGAGCGTCTACAGCTTCTTGAATAAGTCTTTTCTGACAAACGATTAATCCCTCCGGCGTGAATTCACTCCCCGATAAGAATTCGACAAGAGTATTATTTCGATGAATTACCTTTCTGTAGAGCTCGTTAAGGTCGGAAGTAACTAATTCGCCTTCATACGATTCAACTATCGGTCTCAATTCAGGTGGTAGAACTGGCAGGAGGTCTAGAACCATCCATTCTGGTTTTAGATTCGTCCGTAAGAAATCCTTGGCTAATTTCATCCGTCTGACCAAAAGATCTTTCCTTCTTTGAATTGTTCGGTCTTCCCATTCATTCCCAACAGGCCTTTGCTTCGCTGGCGCCTGCCACTCCAAATGTGCGCGATCCATAACACTTTCTAGATCCAAACTAGTTAATCCCTTTTTGACGGCATCTCCCCCAGTGGCGATTTCGTTTCTTTGAAGCGTTTCATAATTTCGAGTGGAAAAGAATAGGGGAAGCATGTTTCTCCAGGATCGGTCTTCGTAATTGAACAAACCCCGCAATCTTAATAGGTTGGGCCTTTTGGCCACGGGCCTAGCAAGAAAAAGATTGGGATAGGTCGGGTGGTGCCCCCCCCCCTTAGAATCGGACACGAATGTTTCCTCTCATCCGGCTCAAAAAACTAATCGTAAAATTGAAACAATTTAATGTATTTGAGACACAGTAATATCGTCTCGAAGTAGTTGCTCATTACTCGGGTTTCAACTTGTTTCTCTCGAGTAGTCTTAGACCCTCCGTATTGAGCGATCTACCGGGAAAGAAGTAGTTTTCTCCTTTGACATTTCTTTCCCGATTTAGTCGTAGGCTGGAGATATTTCCCTTGTTCCCAATGCGACCACTTCCCTCTTTGGGTTTCCACTCCACTTCGATGGCTACTAATTTAATTGAATAGAAAAATCGATGCGATGATTAGATTTTCATAACCATATATAGAAAATACTATTTAGAAAGTTTTTTCTGAAGGGGAGGAAAGAAAAAGAAAACCAAAGGATCGCGTTGAAAAGCACTTGAATTTCATTCTATCAACTGAAATAAAGAAAGTTATTACGAAGCCCAATCGCTGGATTTTTTACTAAAAATTAACCATGGAGGAGGTCCCCGTCCTGTACGCGATAGTTTTTATCCCGAGTTAGACAATATTCCCCGATCGACGCGAGGGACATGTCGGTTAGAGGCTTCCCACTTTTGTATGGGATGACAGCTTATAGCCAATCTGTAGTGATCAACACATACAATCGAGTCACGCATCGCAATATACTGGGCTTTCTAGTTCTTTAAGAGGTTTGGCGAGTGGATTTGCAATATAACTAGGGATTCTTTTTGAAAACCACACATGGGTTACCGGACACGCGAGTTTAATGTATCCCATTCGGTATCTTCGAACCCGGGAATCGGTAAATTCGACTCCGCAATGTTTGCAAAAATTGGAATACTCCTCTCCGTTATCGACAGATCGATAGTTTCCACACGCGCAGACACCGCTTTTTATGGGCCCGAGTATCCTTTCACGAAATGAGCCATCTCTCTCTGGTTTGTGAGTCTTGTGATGCAACGTGTAAGGTTAATCGACTTGCCCGACGACATCTCCATTGGGTAACTCCCTCTCAGCCCAACCGCGAATCTGTTCAGGGGAAGCCAGTCCAATCCGAAGCTGTTGATAATTAGCTCGATGAATCATAGTAGAAAAAGTTTTGATTATTTATTCATGAAAGAAGTTTCAATTAGATATCAAATGTTTTCACTCTCCCTCTCCAAATCTTCTTCAATTATGAAGTTGTGCTCCAGATTTAAACCCATACGACGTAACTCTCGAACTAGCAATCGGAAAGACTCCGGAACAGTATTAGTTCTGCAAACAGGTTTTCCGGTCATAATTGCACTAGGTACCTTGTAACGAGCCTGAATATGATCTGATTTAGTTGTAAGCATTTCTTGCGACGTGTAAGACACACCGAAACCCTCCAAAGCCCGGACTTCCATTTCTCCGACCCGCTGTCCCCCTCGTCTGGATCTCCCCTTGAGGGGTTGCTGCGTAACAAGTGCATAAGGTCCGCTGGATCGTGCATGAATTTTATCGTCGACCTGATGAATCAATTTCATCATGTAGGCCTTTCCTGTTGTAATGGGTTGCACGAAGGGCTCACCCGTTCGTCCATCGATCAATCGGCTTTTTCCGGGGTGATCGGGTTCAAATAACCAGGGATTACGAGTACTTGCACTTGCTCTACAAGGTTCTGAGAATACTAGTTTTCTAGAGGCTTCTCGTTCGTATCTCTCATCGAAGGGTACTATACGGTAATGGGTTTCTGGAAACTCCCCGGCTAACCCAAGTAGGCATTCGAAAATCTGTCCCACATTCATTCATGAAGGTACTCCTAAAGGACTTAATATCATATCGACTGGTGTACCATCTTGCAAATAGGGCATATCTTGCCTGGGTAATATTTTTGATACAATACCTTTATTTCCATGTCTACCGGCTACCTTATCACCTACTTGTATCTTACGCTTTTACAGTATATAGATATGAATGACTTCCGAATCGTTCGAAGTGTCGTCTTCGGGGTAGACCCACCTGATGTCAGCGACTCGACCTCTTCCACCAATTGGAACTTTCAGACAGCTTTCTCTTGCGTTAACTAGTTGTATACCGGAAGTGGCTTGTAATGATTTCCCCTCTGGAGCACGTGATGAATCTGCCCCCTCTTGGGGCGTTGGTTTACCCACCAAGGCATCTCCCGCCTCTACCCAAGATCCCGATTTCACGATCCCATTATCGTCTAAGTGTCGAAGCGTATGACTATCCAATTGAGGTATTTGCTTGGTAACCCTTTCAGGACCCTGATTTGTTACGCAAACTTCAACTTCGTGTCTTTCAATGTGAAAAGATGTGTAGATGTCTTCGTATATTGAGCGTTCACTAATCAACACCGCATCTTCAAAATTGTATCCTTCCCACGGCATGTAGGCCACTAAGATATTTCTACCTAAAGCTGATTCCCCCCCGGCGGTTGCTGCCCCATCTGCGACGACTTCCCCGCGTCTCGGTAATTCTCCCACCGAAACCGTAGACTTTTGGTGTATACAGGTATTACTGTTGGAACGCTCATATATCTTTAATTTATTGTTTATAAAACGTGAAGCCGCATCATTACTTGTCACTTCATCGATTGATGAGAGTTCAACTGCATTCCCATCAATATATCGGATTTATCCTTCTCGTCCGGATACAACTACACTTCCCGAATCTGAAGCTACTTAACTCTCTAACCCAGTCCCTACGAAACATCTTTCGGGATTAACTAGCGGAACCGCTTGACGTTGCATGGTGGAACCCGTTAAGGCGCAGTTCGCGTCATTATGCTCAATGAATGGAATAAGAGAAGCTCCGATGGAAAAATAATGTAAGGGATGAATGCTTCGGAAATCAACTTGTTCCCACAGGACACTGATAAATTCTTGTTGATATCGAACCGGTATGAGTTCCTCCCTTCTAGTTCTCCATTGGGATATTAATGAATTCTCAGTTGCTATTCGGTAGGAATCATCTTCAGTGGGAGACGAATCTATTAATTGCTCCTTTTCGGATGATTCCAACATGTTAAGGTACGGATTCTGCAAGGAGCCAGAATTGCTAATTTCCGCCTGAATAGCTAGTGACGAAATAAGGCCAGCATTCATGCCTTCTGATGTTTCGATCGGGCAAATACGGCCATAGTGACTAAAATGAATATCTCTAGCTTGAAAACTGGCGGTTCGACGTGTCAATCCGCCAGGACCTACGGAGCTTAATCTTCGTTTATGAACCACTTCTGATAATGGGTTGGTTTGGTCTAGAAATTGTGATAGGGGGTGTGATCCAAAAAACTCCTTGGAAGTTGCTATTACTGGTGCAGGCGTGACTAATCCCCGGGGCGTTATCGCGCGTTTGCGCCTAGCGGCCCCAGAGAGATGTTGCCGAATCGAATTCTCCAAACGGTTCAGGGCCAATTTCAATTGTTCTTGAGGCGAATCCGCTACAGATCGAACACGTCGATTTTTCAAGTGATCTATGTCGTCGAGGTTGCCTATTCCATAGCTGATTTCTATTGAGTGATCTGCGGCTGCTAATATGTCTTGGGGTAGCAAAAAATGTTCCGTTTCGGGTACATCAAGAGTTAGTTTGATGTTTGGGTTTCGTCGACCAATCCGCCCTAACTCAAATCTATGCTGAAAAAACCTCTTCTATAATTCTTTGAGTATAGATTCTGAAAATGAAATATCCGCGTCTGTGGCAGAATACGGGTGTTTGTAAAGTTCCGCTATAGCATCCTCCGACGATTCGACAGCCCCTTCTTGTTTTTTCAACATATTTGAAAAAATTTTGGGGTAACGAACATTTTTTAAAATATCTCTTTTGCTTAACCCCATAGCTATTAATAAGATCGAGATAGATATCTTTTTTTTTCTGCTAATACGGACCCAAATTTTTTCTTTCCTATCCATTTCTGGTTTGAATCTCCCTCCCCGATCCGAAATTACAGTGCTGGTGTACGTGAAAACTCCCTTTTGATCGGATTCCCGATTGTAGTAAATACCAGGACTTCTCAAAATTTGATTGACTAAAACTCTGGCAACCCCATTTATAATGAACGTTCCTTTAGAATTCATCCAAGGAATGGATCCGGGCCGCACATCTTCTTCCCGTACCACCCTATCTTCGCTACGAGTCAATTAAACTGGTACATATGGATCGGATGAGTATGTGACACATTGATACGCGGCATCTCTCTCTTCGACTGAAGGTTGTGTCAATTGGTACCGTTCACTAATAGATCAGAATTCGACTTCCTTATCTGTATCTTCAATTTTCGGAAAATTTTCAAGTTCTTCAAGCAATCTTTCGTGAACAAATCGATTAAACCCTTCAAATTGAATTTGTGCAAGTTCTGGTAGTACGGGCATATTTTCATTTCCTCCCAAAGAAGTGATACATCGAGACCTATCCTCAATTAAATATATATATTGATTGGATTTTCGTACTTCCAATTTCCTACGTATGGGGCACCCCACTTCTAGCTTCTCNTTATGTATCCAAAATTGAGCTAACGGTTGATAAAAAAGAAAACTAGGAGATACATAGCCATAAAGTAGATTTGACAATTATAACATGTGAGGATTTTTGATTACCAGGAAAGCTTGAAAAAACAAACGGATGTCCCCTTACTCCGTCGGTAGATATTTCGTGTTATCAACTACTTCAAGCCTAGCCCAAATCTACAAAAATAAGCTAATCGCTAAGAAAGGGTTACGTCTTGAAAACATTTTATGCCTGTGTAAAAATCACTCCTAATGTAATGGTAGATAGATCTGGTTACTTAATTGCGATTATTCGTCGAAGCGGGGACACCCCCCCCCCCCGAAGAAAATAAAAAAGATTGCCGACTCGGCAATTGACTCTAAGACAATTGATACATAGACTCAAATCAAATTAATTACTGGGATTGTAGTTCAATTGGTTAGAGCACCGCCCTGTCAAGGCGGAAGTTGCGGGTTCGAGACCCGTCAATCCCGATAAACTCCGACGAGATGTATTAATTCAAAGTTCAACTTACAGCCTCGGACTTGGGTCGAGCTGGATTCGAACCAGCGTAGGCGTTGCCAGCGGATTTACAGTCCGTCCCCATTAACCACTCGAGCATCGACCCATAATTTGATTTTCGAGCACCTTGCTTCCGCCTCATTGAATTACCGACCTTCAATCTCTAATAAGTCGAATCTGAACCTCATTGGGTAAGAATCGGCAAGAAAATGGAAATAAATTTCATCGATATGATCGATGAAATTTTCGAGAAGGAATACCCCCAGGGGAATTCGAATCCCCGTCGCCTCCGTGAAAGGGAGGTGTCCTGGGCCTCTAGACGATGGGGGCCTGATTACTTTTTGGTAGGATAAGGGCATTCCCTACGAATTGTCAATCATCCAGGCTGCACTCCCTTTACATTGCGACATCCATCATCAATTGTACCTAAGTGGAGTAAAGGTCAATCAACACCTCTAAATTTCTGATATAATTTAAATATACTAAATTATCTGGAGCACCTAATCAATTAATCCGAAACGGAGGTGTCAGGAGTAGGCTGCGCCGCGGAAACGAAGAATTAGGTATTCCCGAGATTTCACTTCGTGATATACTATGTAATCGATATTGAAGATTCGACTCCGATATTTTTTTATCTGTGATTAATCAAGGATTCGGTCGACCCGACTAATTAAAACTAGATGGTTCATGATGAAATCCGAGAGTTTTTTCCAATGAAACCCACTCGAGCTATTTTCCAGTTGATGATTTGAACTACCAATACGGAAGTAAATATTCTTGCGTTTGTAGCCACTGCACTTTTTATTCCAATCCCAACAGCTTTTCTACTTATTCTCTACATTCAAACGGCTGCTCAGAATAACTAGTAATTAATAACGACTATCTTTTTGTTAGTAAATTCTCGTATCCAATAGCGAATAGGAAGGGGAAAAGCTGAGGGCAGTGTTTGCCCCCTATACAACGGAACGATATGCAAACTGCTATTTCAATTCCGGACAAAGTTTTCACGCTCCCCGGCTGTTGCTGGTAGCAACTAACTCTTAAATTAAATTGCCGTTCCTTCCTGATTAGCTCTTTTGATGTTGATTGGAATCTATGACTTTTTTTCTTGTTTCTATTTTTCTACCTGCCGTGTATTACGTATTATTCCCGAATAGAATTGCCCAAAATTGATAGATCAAAAAAACGATCTATCAATTTCTACTTCTACTAAATCACCGCCGTTTGTTGCAAAGCTAGGTTCTACCCAATGATTAATATTAGGTGTTGGGCTGGAGCACTTAGATTTACTTTTTTGTATACCTCTTGAAAAAAAGATGAATCAATCTAAGCAAACCAACCAAAACGAAGTGAGGTACCCGAATCGGAGATATGGTCTCAAGTGTGTGTCAGGTGTATATTCATTTCGTCTTCCGGGCGCAGTCGTAACATCAGACGAAACCATTGAAGTTTGAATTAACGACGGGATGAACTAACAACAACCAGGATAGGTTCTCCCTAACGGCAGTAAAGAAAAATCAGTCTACTAGATTGATAAATTCATCCAATTTTTTTTTTTTTATTTTAATTTTTAAAATAACGAATAGAAGAAATAAATTAAGTAATAAACGGCTGCATCGGTCTTTTTTATTCAGAAACAACATTTAAGGTGGGGGAAACGCGAACTGGCAGTCTCGCCACAACGACGCGTATCCCCTGAATCAGACTGTTAAAGACCTAATTCATCGTTTGTTACAATCCGCTTCTTCCCCAAACTACAAGTGAGAGGGAAAACGTAAAAATCACCGTCAGGGCAGCCCAAGCTATAGTAACTAAATCCATAGTTGTAATTCCTATCTATTCACTCTCTTAGTTTTTACTAATTACTAATTATTTATAAGTCCAAATACAAAGCAAAGCTTGGGGAAGCTTAAAACGCGTTGTCGATGAAGGGCAGAAGCCTGCTTGGTGAGGTACTTTATATGCCAAAACCTATATATATATATATGTAGGTTCCTTTTTTTTTTCAATGGTAATGGTTTAGTTTTGCTTATTCAGAGGTTTTGGTTATTTGGACCTTTGGGTTATCCATTGATGATATACTCAATTGGGATTGTTTCTTTGTGAAGCATCGAGATACATGAAATGGGATAGGCTATAACAGGCTATGGAGCACCTCAACCTGTATCCGATTTCGGCGCAGTAAACAATCCCGGTAAAATTACCTACTAAATCAATAAATCCAAGTAAGCTAAATAAATATTAAATATAGCTCTCCATCTTCATATACATAGATATATAAATACATAAATATTTTTTTTTTGATTAGGCGACACCCAGATTCGAACTGGGGAATTGAGGATTTGCAATCCTTCGTCTTACCACTTGACTATATCGCCCTTCGCTAACTATCAGCGAACAACGCCAACCCGAGGACGAAAAAGAAACACTGATCTGATTCGGAATGTTCGGTAGCAAGTGGCATATGCAACGAGTATGTTACTAACGTGTAGCAATTATGTACGTCTAACTTTTCTTATTAGTAGTAAGTATACTACCCGGCGGAAGCATTAGCAAGTACCTGACCCCCCCCCCCCCCCCCCCCCCCCCCCCCCCCCCCCGACCAATTCACCTACGATAATGAAATGGCTACCCTGACAAGTAGAAATTGTCTTATCTTAAGATTTTATTTGATTGATGAAAAACAAAATTGTATCTCCCTCTTTACTACTTGTCCCTCTTCTTCCCTTGAAAGAACTAAAGAATTCCGTAAAAATTTTTATGAGTATTTCTAGATGTGCGGCGTAACCTCTTTATTTTCTAGGGGATAGGCGGATAGCGGGAATCGAACCCGCGTCATCTCCTTGGCAAGGAGATATTTTACCATTCAACTATATCCGCGTAATCTATTACTTTATTTTAACGCTACAATAGTTTCCTAAGATGTGATAAATTTGCAAACATTCGCATACATAGTTTATATGTAAACAACTGAATTTACACTGAATTTACACTGAATTTATCGGGAGGACCTCGCGTATTTATTCCCTCTCCTCAACTGTTGATTTCAAATAAACATTCTGTTGTAGCCTCTTATCTACATTTACGAGTGAATTTATTTATTATCTGGCGTCTCCACTCGTAACGGTGAATTACGAGGGGAGGAACCGAAACAACAAATTTTTAGGAAATAAAAGAGTTGAGTATACCTACCAAAGAAACTGATCCAATCCATAATGAAGCCCCTGAGAAAACAATATTTTTGTTGCTGGACCAGCCACCGGGGGATGCGAACGCAACAGGGACACCCACAACTAGTAGGAATGAAATGGCAACTAATCCAAATAAAGCCAATTGGAACGCGATGGTCATAATTCTTATTGTTTCCACACAGGTAATAAGTTGTTCGCACCATCCAATCCTCATCCGACGGAACTCTCACCTCGCCACGACTTGCTCCGCTGGCGGCGCACAAATATCTCCTTATTGCCACTAACTCCCTTGAATTTCATGAGGCACTCATTGAGTTATCATTGGTTTGAATTCCGATATTCGGGATGATTATCTGCTATAACTCTACGGTTAAAATTACCTTCACCCCGTATCTTTCACGGTATAATAAAATATCGGCGAAGAAAAAGAAGATATCCAGCAAAATTTCTATATAAATAGAAATTGATGATCTTCTCACCTCTTATCAGAAGTGCCTAAAAAATGTGGTTGATGCCTCCAAATATCGGGTGAAAAATCTACTTCGTCGGGAGAGATGGTCGAGCGGTTTAAGGCTCCAGTCTTGAAAACTGGCATGGCGACGAAATGCCATCGAGGGTTCGAATCCCTCTCTCTCCTACTATTTCTGTCAAATAATACTGGACGGAAGGGGCGACAGTTATTACCACACAATTCCCTCTTCCCTTCTACTAAACTGAAGAGAACTTGCTTGATATTTATCACCAAGACAAGAAGTAAAACTCTACCTACCCATCTATTTGAATAGGTAGATAGAGTTTAACTGAATGTAAGGATTCCGGCACTGACGTGAAGACATAGACTTATTAGATATTGGTTTGCTAGCAAAAAAAAAGCGAAGATTTTATCTTCTTTCCATCATCTCCCCATATTTTATGGGGTTTCAATTAAGGGGTGTCATAGAAAGAACGGGTTCGGTATCGCGGTCAATCCCTTTTTCAAACCCGGCTGCGGCTGCACGAGCCCTGCCCGCGTGCCATAAGTGACCCACGAAAAAGAAGAATCCCAGAACGAAGTGGGAAGTGGCTAACCAACTCCGGGGAGATACGTAGTTCACGGCATTGATCTCAGTAGCTACTCCACCTACAGAGTTTAGGGAGCCCAGGGGAGCGTGAGTCATATACTCCGCGGATCGTCGCTCTTGCCATGGCTGGATATCCCTCTTCAATTTACCGAGATCTAAACCGTTGGGGCCCCTTAGAGGCTCTAACCAAGGAGCACGAAGGTCCCAGAAGCGCATGGTTTCGCCTCCGAAGATAATTTCTCCCGTGGGAGAACGCATCAGGTATTTACCCAACCCAGTAGGTCCTTGAGCGGAACCTATATTGGCACCGAGACGTTGGTCCCTGACAAGAAAGGTAAAAGCTTGGGCCTGAGAAGCTTCTGGACCGGTGGGACCATAAAATTCACTGGGATATGCTGTGTTGTTGAACCAGACGAAGCAGCAGGCAGTGAAGCCAAAAATGGAAAGGGCTCCCAAACTGTAGGATAAATAAGCTTCCCCGGACCATACGAAAGCGCGACGAGCCCAGGCAAACGGTTTCGTCAATATGTGCCAAATTCCACCGAAGAGACAAATGGATCCCAGCCATATATGTCCCCCAATAATATCTTCCAGATTATCCACACTAGCAATCCACCCTTCGCCCCCAAAAGGAGATTTCAGTAGATAGCCAAAGATAATGCTAGGGCTTAGGGTGAGATTCGTAATCTCTCTTACGTCTCCACCCCCGGGTGCCCATGTGTCATACAATCCTCCAAAGTAGAGTGCTTTGAAAACTAGTAGAAAAGCCCCAAGACTTAGTAGTATCAAGTGAATACCGAGAATTGTAGTCATCTTATTTTTATCTTTCCAAGTATAACCGAAAAAGGGAAATGATTCCTCCAAAGTTTCGGGTCCGATCAGGGCATGGTATATACCCCCAAAACCTAAAACTGCAGAGGAAATCAAATGGAGTACTCCGGAAACAAAATAGGGAAAGGTATCGACTACCTCCCCGCCAGGACCCACCCCCCAACCCAGAGTAGCCAGGTGGGGAAGCAGAATTAGTCCCTGCTCATACATAGGCTTCTCTGATACGAAATGAGCCACTTCAAACAAATTCATAGCTCCAGCCCAAAAGACAATAAGGCCAGCATGAGCTACATGGGCACCAAGCAACTTACCAGACAGATTTATTAGTCGGGCGTTGCCAGCCCACCAAGCGAAACCTGTAGTTTCCTGATCGCGACCACCCAGCGAAAGGGTTCCATTAAAGAGCGTTTCCACGGGGTAAAACCTCCTCGGGGAATACAAGGTTTTCGTGGGGCTGATCCTGAGCTGCCATCCAGGCACGAATACCCTCGTTTAGTAAGATGTTTTTTGTATAAAAAGTCTCGAACTCGGGATCTTCTGCTGCGCGAATTTCCTGGGAGACAAAGTCGTACGCACGTAAATTCAGGGCGAGACCAACTACTCCAATAGCGCTCATCCACAAACCTGTCACTGGCACGAATAACATGAAGAAGTGTAACCAACGTTTGTTGGAGAAAGCAACACCGAATATTTGGGACCAGAAACGGTTCGCGGTTACCATTGAATAAGTCTCCTCAGATTGAGTTGGGTTGAATGCGCGAAATGTGTTCGCGCCATCACCATCCTCAAATAGAGTATTTTCAACTGTAGCACCGTGGATAGCGCATAAAAGGGCGGCACCTAGGACTCCTGCAACCCCCATCATATGAAATGGGTTTAGAGTCCAATTATGAAAACCTTGAAAAAATAAAATGAATCGGAAGATGGCGGCTACACCGAAACTAGGTGCGAAAAACCAACCGGATTGACCCAAAGGGTAAATTAAGAATACGGATACGAAAACCGCAATTGGGCCGGAGAAAGCTATTGCGTTGTAGGGGCGTAGTTGTACAGACCTTGCAAGTTCGAATTGGCGTAACATAAAACCTATTAGAGCAAAAGAACCGTGAAGAGCAACGAAGGTCCACAAACCTCCTAATTGGCACCAACGGGTGAAATCTCCTTGTGCTTCAGGGCCCCACAAGAGAAGCAAGGAGTGGGCCAAACTGTTAGCGGGAGTGGAGACCGCGGCAGTCAGGAAATTACATCCTTCTAAGTAAGAACTAGCTAATCCGTGGGTGTACCATGAAGTCACAAAGGTTGTACCTGTGAACCAACCGCCCAAAGCGAAGTAAGCGGTGGGAAAAAGTAATAGGCCAGACCAACCCACGAAGACGAAGCGATCTCTTCTGAGCCAGTCGTCCATACTATCAAATAAATCTTTAGGCTCTTTGGAAGATTTTCCAATGGCAATGGTCATATTCATTCCCTCACTCGTTTCCTCAAACCATTTCTGGGTTCCCCTATTTTTTTTCCTTCAAGCCACGACTCAGTCTAGTTCTGTCCTTTCGCGATAAGATAGGCCGCCACAACACACGGTCTTTCCGAAAATTCATTTGCCAAGACAGCATACTCCCGAGAGTTATTATACGAAAATGAGACTGACAGATTTTCCAATCTCAGAGGTTTGGGGGTTTTCGCCCCCCCCCTAACCGTCTTTTCGCTTCGCTTCTAGTTTTCTACTCCATCTTTATTCCTGTTGTTTTTGTCGAGCCTATTCTCTTACTATTTTTTTTACTTCCTCATCTAAATTTAAATGTTAGGTATATCTTTTCTATTACTTACTCGACCCCGAGCTGATCTTGTTTGTTACGTAGTTTTTTGAGAAGTGGGTAGACCTTTCTTTTCTTCCGAGACTTTGTTAGCCACTATGCCACATTAACGGTACTTCGGGAATCCGACCTAGCAGAAGGCGAAGTCGTTTCCAGGAATTTCTAAGGAGGGAAATACTGGAGCGCCGTGAAGAGCTATATCTATCTATATATAGATAGATATAGCTAATATTTATATATAGATATATATGTATGGCATTCATCCCCTTTTTGAAATTATTCCGGTACTTATTTTACCAATCCACAGGAAAAATTGAAAGCCTTTTCTTTCGGTCCCGGATAGCGGGAGTGGGTAGCAGCATGCCGCAGTTTAACCCCAAGCCGAGAATATTAAATTCCAGCATCGGATACAGTGGTTTTTCCTCTGTCCTAAACCCCGGCAGCAAAATCACATTTAGTTATTTATTGGGAGGATATGACAAATAAGAGTGCTAGAGACTTAAATAATTTTTGCTAGGAACAGAAAATTATCTAAATAACTAGGAAATATATTAATATATTGTTACGCAATTTCCCTTTTTTCTTCTATTTCAATTGAAATTTATATGTAGATATAGTTATATATATATATATATATATATATCGAGAATTGGCATTCAATCCCGGAGATAGGAGTAGCAAATAAGTTCTCGGCATTAGAAATTATATCCACCTGATTTTCTCGTATTGTAAATAGCCACAAATTAGTCGATATAGAAGTAATATTTAAGTCAAAAATCGCGATAAGAGATAAAATCACTTAACTAAAAAATCAAATTTCGAGGCACTTATTTATAACTTTGTACTAAATTAGTATTATATCTTCGCAAAGTTGTAATTTTCTTTTTATTAGAAATAGTGGGGAGTACCATTTCTTCTTTCGCATCGAGACCACGCGGACCCGGGCGTCTCCGTGAAACTGAGACAGCTGGATCCTTGGATTTCGTACGACTTCTGGGTTAGCCCCTTGTCGGATTTGAACCGACGGCTTACGCCTTACCATGGCGTTACTCTACCACTGAGTTAAAGGGGCCTCAGGTCACAAGTTCATAAGTAAATTTGGATTGAGTCATACTGGGTACACCGTTAATTCCTGTCCTGCCTTTTTTGTTTTTTTCTCCGCCGCAGTATCGGGACTTGGTGAAACAGAAAGGAATAGGTCTAAACCAAAGCGCAAAATAGCTACGTCCCCAAATTATACATGTATAACTTAGATATGCCTGCAAATTTCCTTAGCTACCTTTAGGTAGCTAAGTTTATGTCTTATTGAACAAAGAGGCTCAGAAGAAAAGGTCTAAGGAATAGGAGAAGTAATAATTGGTTGATATAATTACTATTCCGCCGTGTGACGTCAAAATATTCCCAATCTAATAATTGAGAGAAAGACTTGGACTTTCTTGATCTCTTATTTGAAGAAACTTATCTCCAACCCGTCGGTGAAATGTGGAAAAGAAATTGATTAGTCTGAGCTCGCGACGGAGACCAAGCACCGTGCAACTGACGTAAGTAAACAATTGATGGTTCACTTTGCGGAGACAGGATTTGAACCTGTGACCTCAAGGTTATGAGCCTTGCGAGCTACCAAGCTGCTCTACCCCGCTTAGTTAATGCCTCCAATGTAATTATTATACATCTTTTGAATAATTACATTGAATATAAGCAGAAAGAACTGTCTATCCCGGAAAATTAGATATCATCTGTGAGGTAAGTGGAGAAAACCTTTTCCTACCAACTTGATTTTGATACTCCGGGCAGCACACAAGTGTGTGCCATTTCACGAGGTACGTGTCTAGATAAGCCAAAGTCTCGGTAATTGGATCTGGGTCGTCCGGTTAGGGAGCACCGGTTACGGAGACGAACAGGTGCACTATTACGCGGCAGAGATTGCAATCTTCTGGAAATAGTTAGTTTATCCTGAATTGGCAAACTACATTTAATCTGTCTTTTCAAAGATTGGCGGGTAACTTCATATTTCTCCACCAATTTCTTCTTTTTCTTTTCCTTCTCAATGAGACTTTTCTTTGCCATAATTTATGAATCAGTAAGCAGGATTGGATTATTACTTCAAAAGAAATTGAACTTGCAACCGAAAATTTATTTATCAATAACTAGAGAAGGAAGAAGAAATTTCTATCTCTAATTATTGATAAACGGATAATCGGTCTCCGAATTGGCTCGGGTTCGGGAGATAATGGGGGGGGGGTAAGTTTGATGCGGAAATAGACAATTTAATAGTTAACTAAACCACAATTAGCCAAATTTACCTGATGTAGATGCTATTAGAAAAGCTGCGTAGGTAAATATGTAACCTACGGAGAAGTGGGCTAATCCCACTAGTCTTGCTTGAACGATAGAAAGAGCCACTGGCTTATCCTTCCAGCGTATCACATTTGCTAGGGGTGTTCGTTCGTGGGCCCAAGTTAGAGTTTCAATGAGTTCTTGCCAGTAACCGCGCCAAGAAATTGGAAACATAAATCCAGTAGCCCACACAAGATGTCCAAATAAGAACATCCATGCCCATACAGATAAACTGTTCATACCGAAGGGGTTATAGCCGTTAATAAGTTGCGAGGAGTTCAGCCATAAATAATCCCTCAACCACCCCATTAAATACGTGGAAGATTCGTTGAATTGGGCAACATTGCCTTGCCACAAGGTTATGTGTTTCCAGTGCCAGTAGAAAGTGACCCATCCAATAGTGTTCAGCATCCAGAAAACGGCTAAGTAAAAAGCGTCCCAAGCTGAGATGTCGCAGGTACCGCCTCGGCCGGGACCATCGCAAGGAAAACTGTAACCGAATTCCTTCTTATCTGGCATCAACTTAGAACCGCGCGCGTCTAATGCGCCTTTCACTAAAATAAGTGTAGTTGTGTGTAGGCCCAAAGCAATGGCATGGTGAACCAAGAAATCCCCAGGCCCAATCGTTAGGAATAATGAATTGCTGCTGTCGTTGACGGCGTCCAACCAGCCGGGTAGCCACAAGCCCCGACCGGCATTACTTGCCGGACTACCTGCCGAGGATAGAAGCACATCGAAACCATACGAAGTTTTACCATGAGCAGATTGAATCCATTGAGCAAATACGGGTTCAATGAGAATCTGTTTTTCCGGAGTCCCGAAGGCTAGCATTACGTCGTTGTGGACGTAAAGACCTAGTGTGTGGAACCCCAGAAATAAGCTAGCCCAACTTAAGTGAGCTATTATTGCTTCTTTGTGCTCTAACATTCTCGCTAAGACATTATCTTCATTTTGTTCCGGATCATAATCTCTAATAAAGAATATAGCTCCGTGTGCGAAGGCTCCTGTCATGATAAACCCGGCAATATATTGGTGGTGGGTGTATAGCGCGGCTTGAGTCGTATAATCCTGTGCTATAAAAGCATAAGCGGGTAGGGAATACATGTGTTGCGCGACCAACGAAGTGATGACCCCCAAAGCGGCTAAGGCGAGCCCCAATTGAAAATGGAGAGAATTATTGACCGCATCATAAAGTCCTTTGTGTCCACGGCCCAACCTACCTCCTGGAGGGATATGGGCCTCCAGAATCTCTTTCATACTGTGCCCAATACCAGAGTTAGTCCTGTACGTGTGGCCGGCAATTATAAACACAACAGCAATGGCTAAGTGGTGATGAGCTATATCAGTTAGCCACAAACTTTGAGTCTGTGGGTGAAATCCGCCCAAAAAGGTTAAAATAGCTGTTCCTGCTCCTTGAGTGCTATCAAACAAATGGCTACTAGAGTCGGGATTTTGCGCATAAACACTCCACTGACCCGAGAAGAACGGCCCCAATCCTTGAGGATGTGGGGTGGCTGTCAATAAATTATTCCATCTAACATGTCCGCCCCTTGCTTCGGGAATAGCTACGTGGATTAAATGCCCCGCCCAAGCCAGAGAACTCACTCCAAAGAGTCCTGAAAGGTGGTGATTGAGCCGAGATTCGGCGTTTTTGAACCAAGAAATGCTTGGTTTCCATTTAGGTTGCAAATGTAACCAGCTAGCTAGTAAGAACGAAGCAGAAATAGCTAGTAAAAAGATAGCTCCAGTATAGAGATCTTGGTTAGATCGTAGACCAATAGTATACCACCACTGATAAACACCGGAATAGGCAATATTGACTGGACCCGCAGCTCCCCCCCGGGTGTAGGCTTCGATAGCTGGTTGACCAAAATGAGGATCCCAAATGGCATGAGCTATTGGTCTCACGTGTAATGGGTCCCGCACCCATGCTTCGAAATTGCCCTGCCAAGCCACATGGAACAAATTTCCAGAGGTCCAGAGAAAGATGATAGCTAATTGGCCAGAGTGAGACGCAAATATTTTTTGGTAGAGACGTTCCTCGGTAGTATCGTCATGACTCTCGAAGTCGTGGGCAGTGGCTATACCAAACCAGATACGACGAGTAGTTGGGTCTTGGGATAGACCCTGGCTGAACTGTGGAAATCTTGATGCCGTAATGTTTCTCAAATCCTCCTAGCCATTATCCCACTGCAATGATTCTCGCCAGGAAGAACGCCCACGTCGTGGCGATTCCACCCAGGAGGTAATGAGTTACTCCCACAGCACGTCCCTGTATAATACTCAGGGCTCTAGGTTGGGTAACGGGAGCAACTTTTAACTTGTTATGAGCCCAAACAATCGATTCAATGAGTTCTTGCCGATATCCGCGACCACTAAATAAAAACATTAGACTGAAAGCCCAGACGAAGTGAGCCCCCAGAAATAGAAGACCATACGCGGATAACGAAGAACCATATGATTGAATGACTTGAGAAGCCTGCGCCCACAAAAAATCACGTAACCATCCATTAATCGTTGTCGAACTTTGTGCAAAGTTTCCCCCAGTGATGTGGCTTACCACCCCCTGTTCACTTACGCTGCCCCACACATCAGATTGCATCTTCCAACTAAAGTGAAATATAACTACTGAAATTGAATTATACATCCAGAATAATCCTAGGAAGACGTGATCCCAAGCAGATACCTGGCAGGTACCTCCTCTACCGGGACCGTCGCAGGGAAAACGAAAACCAAGATTTGCCTTGTCGGGTATTAGTCGAGAGCTCCGTGCAAATAAAACACCTTTCAATAATATCAATACAGTAACATGAATCGTAAATGCATGGATGTGGTGTACCAGAAAATCTGCAGTACCTAAAGGAATTGGGGCCATCGCAACTTTGCCGGCTACAGCAACTAAGTCGCTGCCACCCCAGGTTAAGCTAGTACCCGCCGCCGCGTTAGGCGCGGTTGATCCGGGAGCCAAGGCATGGGTATTTTGCACCCACTGAGCAAATATCGGTTGTAACTGAATAGCCGTATCTGAAAACATATCTTGGGGACGCCCCAAGGCACTCATGGTATCATTATGGATGTATAGACCGAAGCTATGAAAACCTAGGAAAATGCAGACCCAGTTGAGATGTGAAATTATTGCGTCGCGGTGCCGAATGACACGGTCTAACAAATTATTGTATTGAGTAGTTGGGTCATAATCTCTTACCATGAAAATAGCTGCGTGTGCAGCTGCGCCAACTACTAAAAACCCTCCTATCCACATATGATGTGTAAACAGAGAAAGTTGTGTGGCATAATCGGTGGCCAAGTAAGGATACGGAGGCATCGCATACATATGGTGGGACACAATAATTGTCAAAGAACCTAGCATGGCAAGATTAACCGCTAGTTGAGCATGCCATGAACTCGTTAGAATTTCGTACAGACCTTTGTGGCCCTCACCCGTGAAGGGGCCTTTATGAGCTTCCAGAATTTCTTTTGTGCTATGTCCGATACCCCAGTTGGTTCTGTACATGTGACCAGCTACCAAAAAAAGAACGGCGATAGCTAAGTGGTGGTGTGCGGTATCGGTCAGCCACAAACCTCCCGTCACTGGGTTCAACCCTCCGCGGAAAGTCAGGAAATCTGAGTATTCTGACCAGTCAAGAGTAAAAAACGGGATCAGTCCTTTCGCAAAACTCGGATACGCCTGAGCTAGAAGATCACGATTTAGAATGAGTTCGTGAGGGAGGGGTATTTCTTTGGGGTCAACTCCTGCATCTAATAGTTGGTTAATTGGCAGTGAAACGTGTATCTGATGTCCCGCCCACGCTAGAGATCCCAACCCCAATAGACCCGCCAGATGGTGATTTAGCATCGATTCAACGTTCTGGAACCAAGCTAGTTTTGGGGCAGCTTTGTGGTAGTGAAACCAACCAGCAAAAAACATTAATCCGGCAAAAATTAAAGCACCCACAGCTGTGCAGTAGAGCTGTAGCTCACTAGTTATTCCGGAAGCTCGCCAAAGTTGGAAAAATCCAGACGTTATCTGTACACCCTGGAACCCTCCACCTACATCTCCATTAAGTATCTCTTGACCCACTATTGGCCAAACAACCTGGGCGCTAGGTTTCACATGAGTGGGATCACTAAGCCAAGCCTCATAATTGGAGAAACGGGCCCCGTGAAAGTACATGCCACTCAACCAAATGAAAATAATGGCTAGCTGACCAAAATGAGCACCAAATATCTTACGGGATATATCCTCCAAATCATTGGTATGGCTATCAAAATCGTGGGCATCGGCGTGTAGGTTCCAAATCCATGTGGTGGTATTGGGACCCTTAGCCAAATTTCTCGAAAAATGTCCGGGTTGGGCCCATTTCTCAAAAGAGGTTTTCACGGGATCCTTCTCCACCATAATCTTGACTTCTGGTTCTGACGAACGAATAGTCATCGGGACTCTCCTCTCTTCGGACAGGGGATAGCAACAACCTACCAACGGAAGATACGAAACTTCTAAGAACTAGAATTTTTACCAGAATGTAGTAATCTATTTCCTTTTCCCTTGAGTTTGAAACTCGAGCAACTGCTATAAAGAAGTTATGCAGGGTAGGCGTTTGATAGTATTATTACATAACCTAGTAGTGCCGAATGGACTTTATTGGGTTGATCATCCGTTCGGTAGGGAGGGGGGGGGGGCGAAGTCGATGTCGAGCAAGCAGAAAACTCTATCTATCAACTTTAGTTGTTAACTTTTTTAATTCATGTCGCTCTGCCCCCCCCCCCCAATGATTAATTCAACAAAGAAGAGCGTCCTGTAATCTTTAACCGATTCTGTGCTTCAATGTAATTACCGGGGGAAGGTGCTATTGCCTGTTTCCAATACTCAGCAGCTTGATCAAACCAAGCCTCTGAAATCTCTAAATTTCCTTGGTGAATGGCCTGTTCCCCTCGATCAGAATGGGTGATTTTCTCCCAACCCCCTTCTTTAGAACCGAACTAGGGGGTTTCCCACCTCATACGGCTCAGACAACTCTGTTACCAGCTTTTTGTCCCCTAACCAATAAATAGGGATAACTTTCAAACTTTGGAGGAACTGAGGATAGTCAGGTTTTCGATTTCATCCGTCTTGGATAAAAATTTTTCCGTACTCCCAGTTAAAAGAACAAGAGGAAAGGAGTAATAACCTCCTTCGGTACTAACTACCCCATCTCAATTTGGATTTTTTTTTTAGATTAGAAATATTTTTCCTTTAGGATTTGATACTACACCGTGGTCCACCACCTCTTTCACCAATCGTTTCTACTACAGAGACAAATTGTGGAATTTATTCGTTTATTCGATGGACCAATCTCATTGTATCGACCCAGATTTTCAATGGCGAATCTTTACGGTGCTTTATTCCCCAATTCAGTCAGTTATCCATGAGACAGTTAGGCTACCTTCCTCCCTCAAACCTGGATTGCTTCGAAAGAGGATGAATCCCGCAGCTCAAGGCAGCTCCCGTTCGGAGGTATGCTTGGGGGAAGCCCTTTTCATTGGTTAAGTATTTCTAAACCGAAGAGTCCTGAAGCGCGGGTAGTCGCACGTGGTGACAGATCACAGCCATATTATTAAAAGCTTGTGGCAGAGAAGAATTCCGCTCTGGTGCTTGAAAGTGGTATTCCAAAGCTCTTGCATGTTTTCCATTACTTGTATGGGTGAGGCCTATATTATAAAGTATGTAACTTCGGTCATAGGAATCAACTTCCAAACGCATGGCTTTGTAGTAGCTTCATAAAGCTTCCGCATATTCTCCTTCAGATTGGGCCGACATCCGTTACGGTTGCTTGCATAAAAAAATAAGCCCCGCTTCGAAACCGCACATGAGGTTCCCAACTCATGCGGCTCCTCCCGCTCGATTCGCATAGGAAAGGGTAACATTCCAAGTGACTTAATTAAATTCATCGCCAAATTGAAATTAAGCGGGGGTTAGTGTTTCATGAAATTGGTATCTAACCATCCTTCTCGCAAAGAATTTTTTTTTGAACTGGTTGCGTTCTTCCCTGACGATGGCAGCAGTAGCAGCAAATCCCTTGTCAATTTATTCGTTCCCAACGTTTATTTTTCCAAGGGGTTATTCACTTCAGCAATCTCCGATGATTTTAGGGGTATCCAAACTGCAAACGGGATGGATGTTTGCCGCCCCAATCGCTACTGGTCGTTACCGCGACTTCGGAGTTATCGAGAACGGCCGATATCTGTCATCTGTCAAAACCAAAAATTGCCGGAGATTTTGTATTGCCGATTCCTCCACGTGGTGCCCGCCCCCTATCTGTGCTTACCCATAAAATTACCATGTATTACACATCAAATTATGGATTTAACCTCTTGCTTGCTTGATATCAAAATCCGTGGAAAGTGGGAGCTGTAGCTTCCGAGGCTGCATCAATCGTGGATACGCGACCGAAGGGTTTGTTTGGTAATCGAAACACACCTCTATAAAATATGGTCTTATCGAAGCTGTAATTTACTCAAATTATATTGAATAATGGTAAACTGCTTGCCTCATCGAATCGCACCATCCCTGTAGTATGTAGAAGCTTCCCTCTCTCTCTTAGTGGTAGGTAGGATTTGCAACGAAATATCCGCTAGAATTGTGAAAGTTTTGTCGATAAAGTTGTCATTTCTCTGAGATCTAGGCGTAATCAATTTCGACTCCTTGTTTTTCTTTTGCGCTCCACTTATTATTAATACATCAATTGAGATTGCAAAAAAGGAAGTATGCTTGACCAATACAATAATATAGAATAGAAGGGAAAATTAGTGAAGTGACAAGTCACGTTGAATATTTTATTCCCGTTTGATTCGTATTTCAAAAAAAAGTTGTTCCTAAGTACTACCCGTAAGTCACTTGTCACTTTCTTATCTAAATTCCTAAAATATGTCGAATATTTCAATTGATGAACCTCAGGAAGGGTGGCCGAGCGGTTTAAGGCGTAGCACCGGAAATGCTAAGTAGATTTTTAGCTACCGAGGGTTCGAATCCCTCCCTTTCCTTTCTCTATTTTTACCTCTCCAAGGTTATCTTTATTTCTTTCTCTATCGAAATCTAGTTAAATTGCCGATTCCAGAAAGACAGGTTGGAGTCGAGGTTTCGAACCAAGCTGTCTGAAAAAAAAAGGTGGAGGACCCTCTCAGTAGAAGCAGTAAGAGTTGGCAATAGATTGATTAGGAATTTCGCTTAAGTGACGTGGACCGGTGACTCGGATAATTTGCCGCGTATCAAATTAAATTGATCAAAATTGAAACTAGAGTATCTATCTCTATCTCTGAGGCAAAAAATTATAAGTTAATTTCTGCTCCAAAAAAGTAACAAGCTAGACGAATAAACTCCTGCTATTTTCTTTTCTGAGTAATCTGTTTTTTGAATTCATCAGCCCAAGTACTTTGTTCAGGTTTCCATTGTAGAGACCTCCAAATTAAATTATTCGATTAAATTAAAAATTTGATGAATGATCGTCAAGCTTTTCGGGAGTAATACTCAACAACTAACAACTCATTTATATCCAAATTGACGGATTCTCGATTGGCAACATGATTCACCAATCCTGTTGGCCTGTTGCCTTCCGATAGGGAGGCGGTCAAGTGATCCGGTGTTTTGTCCCCTCTGGGAGACTCACCCCTCGACGCGTTACAGGAAGTTGGTCGATTTCGAACAGTAATAATATCTTTCGGCTTACAGCGATAGCTTGGTATATCTACAATACGATTGTTCACCAAAATATGTCTGTGACTAACTAACTGTCTAGCGGCAGGGATTGTGGAAGCCATACCTAAGTTAAAAATAACATTATCTAGACGCATCTCGAGTAATTGCAGCGGTACTTGGCCCGTTGAACCCTTAGTTTTTCTAGCGATACGTACGTATTTCAATAGTTAGCGTTCTGTTAATCCATAATTAAAACGTAATCTCTGTTTGGCCTCCAAACGCACACAGAATTGAGATATTCTTCTCGAAGCTGATTGGTCGGTAGCAACTCGAAATTCTCCCAAGTTGGGTGTTTTAGCCTTACCTGTAAACCCTGGTAAATTCTTTAGACGACGTATCATTTTCAAACGAGGTCCTCGGTAGCGAGACGTGAAAACTCCTTTTCTGTAGACGTTTTATAGTTGGGGAAAAACTTATGGGATCAACACGGAGATACCACCTCACTGCTAGCGAAGGAAATAAAAGTCAGTCAGGATTGATATCTGCGACAATCATAACATATGAATAGCGAAAATATTTGTTATCAACAATTGAAAAAGAGGTGAAAGAGATAGACAAAAGCTGCTAGCGATTCATAACGCCAGATAAATACGTTATAGTATATCCATTTACATAAAAATTTCGGAAAAAAAAATTAAATTGATTGACGGATATATTGCTTCAAGTAGTGCATTCATATATACTTCTATAATAGAAACTTAACTTTTGGTAAACAATTAACTTGTCGTCGACAAGTGGAATTACATGCATTTCTCCACTTAAAGCGCGAGATTTTGGAGGAAAAAAAAAGTTGTCTCTTTTTTTTCTTAGTTGGAAGCCTACTAAACCCCAAAAAAATGTGTGGACAAATTATGTTATGATTCTGGACTATTTCAAATTAGGGGTAGACAAGAAGGAGTCCGCCTAGGGTAAGCGGATTAGTAGATGTAAGCACACCAGAAGTTTTCCCGCGCACGTATGTGGTTATCTATCTCTTTTCACCAGTTCGTTGGGGCCTAAAGGGTGGGGATATGGCGGAATGGTAGACGCAGCGGACTCAACCAGATTGAGCCTGGGTATGGGGACGTATCCAGTGACAGCCTTCAGATTCAGGGGAACCTGGGACTATTTATCGGGCAATCCTGAGCCAAATCTTGTATTATTCAAAAGAATTTCGGACGGTGAGGCAAGATAGGTGCAGAGACTCGACGGGGGCCATTCCAACGAGCAGTCTGTTAATTACTAGTTCTCGAAATAACTGAATATCTAACTGCTTTCCGTGGTTAACTGCATGAGGTAAGACATAGAAGTATAAGACTGAGACCTGGTAAAGAATTTCAACTTCTTCCTATTTGGACACGGACCCCTCGGTTTGGGGCCAGCATTCATTCACAAAATTCTCTTCGCACTTAGTAATAATGCAACACCGGCCGGGTAGACTCTTTCCGCCGCAGCTAGTCCGCATATTCTTCTCTTACCTGTTGTGGAATCCTACTCTATTGAAATGAAAATTCTACAACAAACGAGCCGGTACGAAAACTAATACTCTCGCGAATGGAGGTAGAGTCCTATTCTACGCACCTAATAAAGAAAGTAATAAATGGCGGCGCAAGTTGCAGTAGGACGAAAATCCGTTGGTTTCACAGGACCGTGAGGGTTCGACTCCCTCTATCCCCAACAAGACACTTCCATTGACTCATTTCAAGTTGTTTGGATTCACACAGTTGGTTCGGAAGCAAAATATGGAAACCGTTTTAATTTTATCTTTCTTTGGTCTTTCCAAGACACTTTGCAAGTGAGCTATTCAGGCTTTTAATATAAATGAATGGCTCACTTGAGTCCCCCCCCCCCCAGACTTTCTTTACTGGAAGCAATATTTTACTAAACAGATCGATAGAGGCAAGATCAATGGTTTGACTAGGCGAAAAGCTGGAGGTGGTAGATATACTTCATTTTTCATTGAGTCTTGCCCGTAAATGAGTTGGCCGAGATAGCTCAGTCGGTAGAGCAGAGGACTGAAAATCCTCGTGTCACCAGTTCAAATCTGGTTCTTGGCATCTAAATGGTTTGGTTTATCTACCAAACCAGTTCTGATCGGTTATGGAAAATCGATCAGCCCTGAAAGAGGAGACTAAGCTAACCAAAAACCAGGAAATATCTTGGAAACTGGATGGGTTACCCGAGAGGCCTTGTAACCATAAATAACCATAAACAGTTTCGAGAAAAATTATAAGTCAGCGGCGGATCGGGAAGTAATTTCTCAGATAAGACTGATTTCTTTTTCAATTTCTTTTTTACTTCTATACAAATTAATAGGCATCCTGTAACTCATAGAAATTGGGTACAACGTAATCTTTGCGTAAAGGCCACCCTACCCAACTTTCAGGCATGAGTATACGCCTAAGGTGCGGATGACCCTGATGGATTATTCCCAACATATCATAGGATTCACGTTCTTGGAGATCGGAGCTTTTCCAAACCCAGTAAACCGAAGGTATTCTAGGGTTTTTTCTTGGAACAGAAATTTTTGTACACACTTCCTCGGGTTGATCTAGCTGATCTCGCATCTGTGTCAGATGATATACACTGACTAGAGATCCTCCCGGTGCCGAGTCGTAGGCACATTGGGAGCGCAGGTAATTGAAACCGTAAGCGTATGGGGCGACAGCTACGGACAACCACTCCTCCGATTTGACTTGCAAAGTCTCGACACCCCTGTAATCATAACCCAGAGGTCGATGGGAAAACTTATGTCTAGCTGACCAAGCGGATAATCGACCCCGCGTCTCGATATTGAACTTATCTTTATGGATAGTGTTCATATTGGTTAATACCTCTTCTTTTCTTTATCCATGTATTAAATAAAACCTAGTTATTTGCCTACTTCTGATATTTATTTTTTAAATTTATCTTTAAGTTTTTGAAAGTTTTCCGAGAAAGTATTTGATAAGAGCTTTGTATCATAATTAGTTAATTCTTGGTTATATTCACCTATATGGATGCTAGGTACAAAACGAAATCGATGATTTAAATTGGGGTATCTCGTTCGGGTGGGACGGAAAGCCCGATCTACAAAACTTCCTCTAGCTATTTTCTTACGGAGTTTTGTTACGGCATCGATAATAGCTTCAGGTTTGGGTGGGCAACCCGGCAAATAGATATCAACGGGAATTGATTTGTCTACCCCGCGGACAGTGCTGTAGGAATCTGTGCTAAACATGCCCCCTGTAATAGTGCAAGCTCCCATAGCGATTACATACTTCGGATCAGGCATTTGCTCGTAGAGTCGTACGAGGGACGGGGCCATCTTCATGGTTACAGTGCCGGCGGTAACAACTAGGTCTGCCTGTCTAGGACTGGATCTGGGTACTAGGCCATATCGGTCAAAATCAAATCGTGAACCAATTAGGGAGGCAAATTCGATGAAACAGCAGCTGGTGCCGTAAAGAAGTGGCCACAAACTGGAAAGTCTCGACCAGTTGGAGAAATCACTTATATTAGCTAAAAAAATTGAATTTGACACACCCCATTCGGGGAGGGGAGGCTCCACCGAATTGAGGGGGATATCTACACCGCGGGGTTCGACTCCCTCTCCACCACCTTCACCCGAATATTCGGAAGTTGACACCATTCCGATGCTCCTTTTCGCCATGCGTGAACCAAACCAACTACTAATATGAAAATGAAGATGATCACTTCAATGAAAGCAAATAGCCCCAACTCTCTGAAAGATACAGCCCAGGGATAGAGAAATACGGTTTCGACATCGGAGACCGCGAAAACCAAAGCAAACATGTAATAACGTATCTGAAATCGAATCCAAGTATTTCCCTTCGGCTCAATGCCCGACTCATAACTCGTTAACTTTTCCGGCCCTTCTTGGGTGGGAGCAATAAATCCGGGAATCGAAAAAGCTAAATAGGGAATAGATATAGATACTAGCAGAAAAATCCAGAAAGAGTCATATTGGTGGAGCAGAAACATTTGGATACCCCCTTTGTTTTGCCTCAATTTCCTAATTTAGTTCATAAACTTAGAGCTAAACGAAATGTTGTCGACCTATGCTAAGATTACGATAAGGTGTTAGCTTCCTATTTCCGAGAATGGCAATGTCGGATTTCTAATAGGAAAATCGAGTGATTCGTAAATTTCAACAAATTGCCTGTACATTTTCCCGATTCAGTTAGTGATTAACTGCATTAAGGAACTGACATATATACATATATATATTTTTTTTACTAGAGAAAAGCTCGATATTTCAGATGTGATAATATAGTCACTTAAATAGACAACTTAGATTGATTGGGCAGAATACGGTGTGCCAGCGACCTCCTACTCTTTTTTCCTCCCAAGTTAGGACTATACAGATTCAAACTGTAGACACTCTGGCTGGGTCACGCACATCGGAATATAAAAAGACGTTCTCGAATTGCTTAGCAAACCCAACATACTGCTTCCATGGCATAGGGCTCTCCCCTCTTACCAGTTGCTCCTCAATTTAATTGGCAAAAACAAACAATTGCTGATGCACCAACTCTTTTCTTCCAAAAATTCTTTTTAAGGAACTACGTAGGGAAGAAACAATAAGTCAAGCAATCCCGAAGTATCTTGAGAAGATCACTTCGCATTGATACAGATTAGCCTTTAGGAGGAATAGAAGTCCACCTCGCAATATCAAATACTCCCTGCCGCTTGGAAGGGATGTGCAACACTTTCTTTCCCCACCCGAAAGTTTGTGAGATGAAGAAGAGATCTCACCTGGGTCTTCGCGTCGTCCCCACCGCTTCTAGCGTCGGGTAAACTACTTATCCACCATATCAACTTCTCAACTTCTAGGGATTGACTTCTTTTGTACAATCCATCTGTCGTGCTAATTTTATTTTGTATTCTTAATTTTGAAGAAGACGGAAAACTATCATGCAGAGTTTTGCACGAATCAATGAATTTTGGCAAATCTTCTGAAGAAAAAACATCGGCGCACGTTTAGACGAGTCACTCCACCGCTGAGCTATAGCCCTTGATTCATTCGATCGTATATGAAAGAATTGCATCAGCATCAATTAATTTTTGTCAACTTAATAAATTGGTTTGGAGAAAACAATATATATATATATATAGGATCAAATATTTCTTAAGTAGTAAAACATGCAGTTGTGTCTAGCTATTGTTTCGGGTATAATAGAAGTATCTATATGTGAATCATACGCCTCGATAAATGGAGGTATAGAAAGTAATGTACGACAAATTGGCGGCAGCCTACTTGACTCAGCGGTTAGAGTATCGCTTTCATACGGCGAGAGTCATTGGTTCGAATCCAATAGTAGGTAACACTTACTAGATACCGTGATGATTAAATCGGTATCTAATAAGTTTTACTGCATATGAGACAGGTTTTTGCGCATAGCGTGATAGTATCACCTTGAAACTACCAAATAACATAACTTAGTGTTTTTGGGTCCGGAAGAAAAGAAACAAGTCAAGCCGCATCTGAAGCTTCTAGTCTGGCTTTCGCTCTTTTGAAAGCTAAGTTGGCTTCTATTACTCTCTTCTTGCCTTCCGCTTTAGCTGAGTCAGCCTGAGCCATCTGAAAAGTTCTTCGAGCTTCGTCGGGATCGATTTCGGTAGCTCTTTCCGCTTCGTTAACTAATATTGTTACCTGATTGTTATCTATCGTGGCGAAGCCGCCCATCAGTGCCATTGAAGACCACTGTCCATCATGACGTATTTTTGAAACTCCCATATCCAAAGCTGTAAGAAGTGGCGCATGGTTGGGTAGTATACCAACCTGACCGCTATTGGTGGATGAAATGATTTCCCAAACCTCAGAATTCCAAACTATTCGATTAGGAGCCATTACGCGAAGATTCAATACCATCTCTCTTATTGACCCTCCACTTGTAAAGCCGCAGCTTTTGCAGTGGCTTCGTCGATATTGCCAACTAAGTAAAAAGCTTGTTCAGGGAGATTATCCAACTCTCCAGGAAGAATCATTTGAAATCCCTTAATGGTTTCTGATAAACTGACGTACTTACCCGGAGAGCCGGTAAAAACTTCTGCTACAAAAAAGGGTTGTGATAGAAAACGTTCTATTTTTCGAGCTCTAGCTACCGTCAAGCGATCTTCTTCGGATAACTCGTCTAGCCCGAGAATAGCTATAATATCTTGAAGTTCCTTGTAACGTTGCAAAGTCTGCTTAACTCCCTGTGCCGTATCGTAATGCTCCTCACCCACGATCCAAGGCTGTAACATAGTCGAGGTCGAATCCAGTGGGTCTACGGCTGGATAAATACCCTTCGCCGCTAATCCCCTCGAAAGCACAGTAGTAGCGTCTAAGTGTGCAGATGTCGTGGCGGGAGCCGGGTCAGTCAAATCATCGGCAGGTACGTAAACAGCTTGAATGGAAGTTATTGATCCCTCCTTGGTGGAAGTAATTCTCTCCTGCAACGATCCCATTTCTGTACCAAGGGTCGGTTGATAACCCACGGCGGAAGGCATCCTACCCAGTAATGCCGAGACCTCCGATCCTGCCTGGACGAAGCGAAAAATATTGTCGATAAATAGGAGTACATCTTGCTTGTTAACGTCTCGAAAGTATTCCGCCATTGTTAGAGCAGTTGAGCCAACTCTCATACGAGCTCCCGGTGGTTCATTCATCTGACCATAAACCAGAGCCACCTTTGATTCCGAAATATTTTGTTCATTAATAACTTTTGATTCCTTCATTTCCATATAAAGGTCGTTACCTTCACGTGTACGTTCTCCTACTCCGCCAGATACGGATACACCTCCATGAGCTTTCGCAATATTGTTAATTGATTCCGTAATAAGAACCGTCTTTCCAACTCCAGCCCCACCAAATAACCCGATTTTTCCGCCTCTCCGATACGGAGCCAGGAGATCGACAACTTTTATACCTGTTTCGAAAATCGATAATTTGGTATCCAACTGGGTAAAAGCCGGGGCGGACCTGTGAATTGGAAATGTCGTACTACTTTGCACAGGACCCAAATTATCTACGGGTTCGCCGAGGACATTAGATATTCGTCCAAGAGTAGTTTCACCAACGGGAACACTAAGGGGGGCTCCCGTATCAACAGCACCCATACCTCTCATCAAACCGTCTGTGGCACTCGTAGCTGCAGCTCTCACTTCATTGTTACCTAATAATTGTTGGACCTCACAAGTAACATTAATCTCCTGACCTGCTGGATTTTGTCCCTTGACTATTAGTGAGTTATAGATATTGGGCATTTCCCCCGGCGAGGAAGCCACATCCAACACTGGTCCAATGATCTGAGTGATGTAGCCCACATTTTTTTCCACCAATTCAGAAATTTCGAAAGAGAGAGAACCGGTTTTCGTAACTATACTATTTCGGTGTATTATCTTTAATTGATTACTGAACCGATGGAACTATGTGGTATTTCATCGTTGAGTGGTCCATGGGAAATAAGGAATCAATCGCTCCCTCCCCGCTCACTCCCCTTTATTTAAATTCGTTTTGCAGATGTAGCTATAGATAAATAAAATGGGGGGGGGGGTGAGTCGCACATGAAGTAGACTTCTTTTTTGTTTTGTACACGATCAATAGATTGATGAAATCTGCGCCCCATTCGCTGAATCTTTTTTTTATTGGGGTACGCGTTCTGCCATTTTTCAAATAAGATTGACCATCAAACGCGAGGGATTGGCAATTATTTAGCTCGTATTCTATCGACCAGTCTAACCACGAAGAGATTCCCGAGTCAATGTATTGGGAGGAGGCAGGATACTGCTTCTTAAGCAGTTTCTGTAAGAAAACAGGTTGATTAGTTGCACCCTGTGTGAGACGCGGTATAAAATGATAATGTTCCATGCTTGAAATGGAGTTTTGACAGGTATATCTATCATTCGCGGGTTGAATTCTATCTACTTTGCGTTTCACGTCGAAATAATCTACCCATGCCGAGCAGATCTCATTTTTGCAAGATTTACTAATTTAGTCACAGGGAGGAGCAAACCCATGTCACCACAAACGGAGACTAAAGCAGGCGTTGGATTCAAAGCTGGTGTCAAAGATTACCGACTGACCTACTACACCCCCGAATACAAGACCAAAGAAACCGACATCTTAGCAGCCTTCCGAATGACCCCGCAACCCGGGGTACCAGCTGAGGAAGCCGGAGCTGCGGTAGCTGCGGAATCCTCCACGGGTACGTGGACCACTGTATGGACAGATGGGTTGACCAATCTCGACCGTTACAAGGGCCGATGCTATGACATCGAACCCGTCGCCGGGGAAGAAAACCAGTATATTGCGTATGTAGCTTATCCCTTGGATCTATTCGAAGAAGGTTCTGTCACCAATTTGTTCACCTCTATTGTAGGTAATGTTTTCGGATTTAAGGCTCTACGCGCCCTACGCTTGGAAGACCTTCGAATCCCCCCTGCTTATTCTAAAACTTTCATTGGACCGCCTCATGGTATTCAGGTCGAAAGGGATAAACTGAACAAATATGGACGTCCCTTACTGGGATGTACAATCAAGCCAAAATTAGGTCTGTCTGCTAAGAATTATGGTAGGGCCGTCTATGAATGCCTTCGTGGCGGACTTGATTTTACAAAAGATGATGAAAACGTAAATTCGCAGCCATTCATGCGTTGGAGAGATCGCTTCCTATTCGTAGCAGAAGCTCTTTTCAAGTCCCAGGCTGAAACAGGCGAAATCAAAGGGCATTACTTAAATGCTACTGCAGGTACGTGTGAGGAAATGTTGAAGAGAGCTGCTTTTGCCAGAGAGTTGGGTGCACCAATAGTCATGCATGACTACCTGACCGGAGGGTTTACCGCAAATACCAGCTTAGCTTTTTATTGTAGAGACAATGGACTGCTTCTTCACATTCACCGCGCGATGCATGCTGTGATCGATAGACAACGAAATCACGGCATGCATTTTCGTGTATTGGCCAAAGCATTACGCATGTCCGGTGGAGACCATATACACGCCGGAACTGTAGTAGGCAAACTAGAAGGGGAACGAGAAGTCACCTTGGGTTTTGTCGATTTACTTCGCGACGATTACATTGAGAAAGATCGTAGCCGTGGTATCTATTTCACACAAGATTGGGTATCTATGCCGGGTGTACTCCCCGTAGCTTCGGGGGGTATCCATGTCTGGCACATGCCCGCTCTAACGGAAATTTTTGGAGACGACTCTGTCTTACAGTTCGGCGGAGGAACCTTGGGACATCCTTGGGGGAATGCGCCTGGTGCCGTAGCTAACCGAGTCGCACTAGAAGCTTGCGTACAGGCTCGTAATGAGGGTCGTGATCTCGCTCGTGAAGGTAATGAAATTATTCGTGAAGCTAGTAAGTGGAGTCCGGAATTGGCTGCCGCATGCGAGATATGGAAAGCAATCAAATTTGAATTCGACACAATTGATACGTTGTAAATAAATTTGGATTTCCGTAACTATTTCCTACTGACATCTGTTCCACAACGGTTGTCAGACGTACCGGGAGTATTGGGAAAGGGTTAATTCTCCCCATACTCCTAATACGCGATACGTATCAAGGTTGGTTAATGAATAATGGAAACTGAGAAGCACATAGTCTCGAACGAAATGTGAGTCCGAGGGTTCGAATCCCTACCAACTCGTATTGCAAAATTACGAGATACGAACGAGTAGTCTAAAGTTAAACTCAACACTTTGTTAGAAATTAGAGACACCCTTATCGTATCTATTTCCGCAGCATATTGCCTCGTCTGTTTTGTTGGATAATAGAAATTGAATACCTACAATATGATTGATTTGCTAGATAACTAGTCAATTGCCAATTATTTATTGAGTCGATAAACTTGGATTCGGTCCCAATTTGTTGATACCTACCTGAATTGGAGGAAGAGTTCGTCATGTCACAAGAAATCTATTTAAATTTCATTTTTTCCACGGGTTAAAGGGAAACAACAGATGAGGAGATTTTTACGTCTGTAACAAATTGGTTTGAAGATAAACGCAAATTTGGTGGATTGATTGGAGCTTTCCCAGAAGAAGCTACGAGAGGCTCTATCTCAACTGAAAAAGAAAGAGAGAAGCGGATAAGTGTTAACACGAATACGAATAGAGGGTTACGGGCTCGACGTGATAACTGCGGAAATATGCTTCATGTAAAATTTTTGAGACGGAATAAGAGTGTTTGTGAGGAACGCGGTTACCATCTTTCAATGAATAGTATGGAAAGGATCGAACTTTTGACTGATCGCGACACATGGATTCCTATGGATGAAGATATGACTGCAAAAGATGTTTTAGATTTTTCCGACGAGGATTCCCACCAGAATCGCGTAGCTACTTCTCAGGAAAAAACGGGTCTAACCGATGCTGTTCAAACAGGTATAGGGTATCTAAGTGGAACACCTATTGCACTTGGTGTTATGGACTTCCACTTCATGGGAGGAAGTATGGGTTCCGTTGTGGGTGAAAAGATTACTCGCTTAACCGAATATGCCACGGACAAGTCTTCGCCATTGGTCTTAATCTGTGCCTCTGGGGGAGCGCGTACGCAGGAAGGAACGTTGAGCTTGATGCAAATGGCTAAAATTTCTTCCGTCTTGCAAATTCATCAAGTTCAAAAGAAATTACTTCATATATCGATTCTTACCTATCCAACCACAGGGGGCGTCACTGCCAGCTTTGGCATGTTGGGGGATATAATTATTGCCGAACCCAAGGCTTATATAGCATTCGCCGGTAAAAGGGTAATTGAATAAACATCGCGTCAAAAGATACCTGATGGTTTTCAAGCAGCTGAATCTCTATTTGATAATGGGCTACTCGATTTGATCGTTCCACGTAATCTCTTGAAGGGTGTTTTGGGGGAAATATCTGAGCTTTATTCATCAGCTCCTTATAAATTATAAGAAAAAAAAATTGAATTCGCTCTGAATTTTATTTTTCGTATTTCTAAGTCAACCACGCCTTACCCCTTTATCAATTTTATCAATAAACGGGAAGACAATTGTTACTTCCATTTCTTTTTGTACGATAACAAATTTCTCGGATCTTTTGGTGGCGGCGTACTCGTTCCCTCCCCGATAAACCCCAGAAAATGAGAAATCCAAATTATATTATTTTGCTGGAAGCCTGGAAACCCCTTTTCTTTATGGAACAAAAGGAATATCATTAAATATTAGAAATAAGAGTGAAATGGACATATATTGTTGTATAAATAAATTTCTTACTTTATTTGTTGTAGTTGAGGTAATTTTATTATGGCAGCATCCCATCTACCCTCTATTTTTGTACCCCTAGTTGGTTTGGTCTTTCCAGCAGTTACAATGGCTATTTCATTTCTGTATATAGAGCGGGACGAAATCCTATAATTTATTTTTTTCTTCATTTTTTGGGGACGGAGTAAACCGCTCGGTGACTTTATGATACCAATTGAATTCGAACTCCAGTCTCAGCTAATACCTAATCAAGATGGATTCCCTTTTTCTTGGTGGTTATCCTTGGCTCGAGAAGAGATGCTGTTCCAATCAATCTATGTCTCATTCTCATTTCATGTAGAGATGAGATATAGATTGATTATTCGTTCCTAGGATGAGATACGTGTAGACAACAACCACAACCCATAAGCTTGAAGCCCATTTTGGTACTTTATTATTAAACGCGAATGAATCAGAAATAAACGGAAGTAATGGACTGGGAAAAAAATAGAGAAAGCAAAATTGATGACAAAATGGCTAATCCATCTATTATACAATCTGTGAGGAAATAGTAATGAATTGCCGTTCCAAATGGATCCAAGTAGATTTCATAAAAGGCTCCCGTACATTTGCGAATTCGTGTTGGGCCTGTATCCTAGTCTGCGGCGCAACAGGTTTTCTACTGGTGGGATTTTCTAGCTGTGTCGGGGAAGATCTGATCCCCGGACTTTCATCCGAACACATTGTTTTTATCCCGCAGGGTGCTGTAATGTGTTTCTACGGGACTGCAGGCCTCTTTCTTGGGCTGTATCTGTGGTGTACTGCGTTTCGGGACGTAGGGGGCGGATACAATTTGTTTGATAAGCGAGAAGAGTTTTCTTCCATCTTTCGGTGGGGCTTTCCCGGAAAGAATCGCCGCATCCATATTCGACTTGTACTAAAAGATGTGGAAGCGGTTGGATTGGAAAGTAGGGAAGGCTTTTATCCACGTCGGGTTCTCTACCTGAAAGTTAAGGGTCGGCAAAATATTCCACTAACTAGGATCGGTGAAGATTCAACCCTGGGAGATATGGAAGAAAAAGCCGCCGAACCTGCTCGTTTTCCGCGTGTATCAATTGAAGGTTTTTAAAATTTACTAAATTTTATAACTGGATGATTTGCAAACAGATGCAAGGCTACTAGAGCTACGAAAATAAAAAGTTCGAGGGGGGGGGGGGGTCCAAAGCAAGGAAAAGAAGGGATATCCCAATTACAACAACTCATCTGATTAGTATCGTACTTCGCCTCCTTCCTTCTCCTGATTGATAGATAGTTACAGTTAATATATGCGATTACATTACCGGAAACGAAGAATTCTTCGACAGCTTCTTAGTACCCCACACCGTTCCCCGGATAGAGCTTATGAGGCTAGCAAGCAACTACAGCCCTTAGTAGAGATAAGCGACTCCTCGCTTCTCGTGCGAATGGAATCATCCCCCTCAACACCAGAAGAGTTGCCGAGGGCCACGGCGGCGCCCACAAACACGGTATCCAGGAAATCAAGATATTTAATATATTGCAGTCTCTTGGAACACAGATTTAGCTTATCTATTTTGGGAATGGAAAAAGACCTGAGACTCACTTTCAGGACAAAGCTCCTTGGATTGTTTCCAATTGGGTGCCGTCATATAAACAATTTTTTGTCGAAAAATTATTTGAATATATCTTTGCCGAACCTTCCAAGTACTTCGCTTCTTCAAGATGTATGTCTAAAATCTCGTCAAAATTGTTACACGAATGGGGAAACGATCGATAAACGAGAAGAAGTAGTTAGTTTATCTTCTGATAAACTGGAAAATGATTTTCCTTTTACAAAAGGATGTATTTCTCACAAGTTGAATGACATAGAAAAAATAAATAGGAAATTAGCTTGGATTGAAGCGACTTCAAACGAATTTGATGCCAAGAGAGCACGTCGTTCCGTAAACTTTCTTCCATTTCAAACTACCGAAAAAGTGACTGAGAAATCCTCTAATTGCGAATCAGCAACTTTTCCGTCGGCCTATGAGTCAATTAGTTTGGTGCCTCGGTCTGTAACTCGCACTTTATCCAGGTTCAGGGCGGAATTGACAAATCAATCAGGTGTGTTAGTACATAATGATTTCGACTTAGCTAAAAACCAAGCATTAGTTTCCCTCCAATTTGTTGGGTGTTTTCTGCTTCTCCCCCTCACGATTCCAATCAGTTTCAAAAATTGGTTTCTAGAGTCTTGGATTAGGGGTTGGTGGAACATTATTCAAACTCAGGTATTTATCAACCCCTTTCAAGAGGAAAAGGCTCTGAAACAGCTCCGAGAAGTAGAAGCATTGCTCTGGTTAGATGACGCGACTGAACATTTGGCAGATACGCAGTTGCAAAATTACGATGCAAATGCATATGACGAGACTACTCAATTGGCAATAATGTATAACGAACTGAATATTCAGCTACTGTTACAGCTAATAACCGATGTAATTGGTATCGTTACCCCAGCTTTCTTTTTTATAACGGGTCGAAAGAGACTTGCAGTTTCAAATTCCCGGATTCAGGAGTCATTTTATAGTTTGAGTGACACGATGAAAGCGTTTTCCATTCTCTTGCTAACTGATTTATGTGTAGGGTTCCACTCGCCCCATGGTTGGGAAATAGTCATAGGTTCTCTCTCCGAACATTTTGGCTTAATTCCCAATAAATATGTAATTTCCCGCCTCGTCTCAACCTTTCCAGTTATTTTAGATACGGTATCCAAATATTGGATTTTCCGTCATTTAAATCGCACGTCTCCCTCAATTGTAGCAACTTATCATACAATGAGTGGATGACAACCAATTCTCCGAATTTGCATCTAGCAGGCTAGACTAGTTTACCAATTTGGGTTATTTGCACCCCCCTCTTCGTCATCTGCTAGGAACGATCGAAAGATTAGAAAAGAAGAAAGAATTGGAACAAGAAAAAATTATTTGTTACCGAGCGGCGTCGAGACATGACGACCCGTTTGTACAAAGACTTGAAACTAACAATCAATCTATGCAAAGAAGAATTACGAATAATTGGATGAAAAAGTGTTGGATTCTGTCACTCGCAGTATCGATCGGTTTTGGTGAATTAAACTGTCCACCTGTATCAAATGCATATCCGATTCTTGCGCAACAGAATTATGAGAATCCCCGAGAAGCTACAGGGCGTATTGTGTGCGCCAATTGTCATCTAGCCAAGAAACCTGTGGATATCGAGGCCCCGCAATCCGTTCTTCCCGATACTGTATTTGAAGCAGTTGTTAAGATTCCTTATGATACGTAGATAAAATAAGTACTCGCGAATGGGAAAAAAGGCGGATTGAATGTCGGCGCCGTCCTCATTCTACCAGAGGGATTCGAATTGGCTCCTTCTAATCGCATTCCAGTCGAAATGAGAGAGAAATTGGGAAAATTGTCGTTTCAGAGTTACCGTCCTGGGAGAGAAAATATAGTTGTCGTAGGACCAGTGCCGGGCAAATTATACAGCGAAATCGTATTTCCGATTATCTCACCGGACCCTGGTACTAACAAAGAAGCTCATTTCCTGAAATACCCCATTTATGTTGGAGGGAATAGGGGAAGGGGACAAATCTACCCGGATGGGAGCAGAAGCAACAACACGGTCTACACCGCTTCAGTAACAGGGAAAATAAAGAGGGTTGTCCGTAAAGAAGGAAGGGGTGGATATGAAATCACTATTGGAGAATCATCCGATAGTCGTGAAACGACTGATACCGTCCCTCCCGGCCTCGAGCTCATTGTTTCAGAAGGTGAGTTCGTGAAGGCCGATCAGCCATTGACTAATAACCCCAATGTTGGCGGATTTGGTCAGGGGGAGGTCGAAATCGTACTCCAAGACCCCCTGCGTATTCAGGGTCTCATAGCTTTTCTCGCATCGGTTGTCTTGGCACAGATCTTTCTCGTGCTTAAGAAAAAACAGTTTGAAAAAGTGCAGTTGGCAGAAATGAATTTCTGATTGCCTACTCCTTCCGTTTCCTGCTATCCCGCCCGTGGCTAAATAACCCGATTGACCACTGCGTGTGGAAAAAGAGATCTCCACTTTTCTCTCTTTTTTTAGTCAATGCTTTGATTTGGTAGCCGCACGGAGAGTGTTGGTTGCGTCGACTTCGGCTTTGTCGGTGGCGTCAACGACGTCGACACCTTTGACGCCACCCACATGTATTCTATGACGCAATCGGATGACTTCTTCACCGACCAGTTCCCTAGTTCAACTCTATCAAGTCTGAACTGGGGCACGAAAGATGTGACGTCGGGTGGGGAAGTAGACCACAAATAGGGATAGGATTAGTTGGGAAGATTGTTATTAGATACAAGTCGAGAGAGAGAAACTTCACTTGTTAGTTTGTCAAAATATAAGTTGTACCCGAAACCCTATTGGTTGATCTGGTTATGTCAAACTGGTTTTCTCTCCCGGACTAGAATACCTCCTCCAAACTGCAATAATAAACTTATTCAGTTCCAGTAATTATACGATACTTCTTCAGTTTCAGTAATTATACGATTATTGAAGGTGAGGTGTAGAAAAAACTATTCGTTCTAGTTGTCACATTCAGCCTCGATCGATTTTTTCTACCTAAAGAATCGATCGACCCGTCTACTCGAAAAAAGCGTCGTCGCCGCATACCTATAATACCAATGAAGCTGAGCATTACTACGTCCGGTCGACGAATCAGCTGCAATTCGATATATTACTAATCCGTCTATCTCTAACTAAATATAGATATATTTAGTTGAACCGATTTTTTCTTCTCCTTCTTTAGATAAAAAGAGAAGAAAAAACGGAAACTTCGCTTGTAAAATTTGGCTAAATTTTATTTATCATGCGGCAATGTTTATTATTGAGGAGACGACCCCAACCCCGAGTAAGCTCCGTAAGAGGATATGCCTAACGAACCTATCACAAGTGTACCGGCTACAGTACCTACCAGCCACAAGGGAATCCTTCCAGTGGTATTTGTCATCCGCGCCACCTCCTTACCCCCTACTTTCTCGGCTTTATCATCCGGCCTCGACTCGAGACATGAACAGTCACAAATAATTAGGATCTCGATCTTTTTCAGACAATTCTTTTTAGTTTCTAATTAAAAAAGTAATTAGAAAATAGAACGGCAAGTACGAAAATCAGTAATAATCCCCAATAAAGGCTTGTACGATTCGATTCTACACTTTGTTTATTTGGATTTGGTTGTGTCGTAGATTCGGAGCTCACTAGAAACTATCTTTGAATGAATTGCATAGCGGATATAGACCCCAAAAAGAAAACTGTAGGGACAGCTAAGCCGTGAACGGCTAACCACCTAACAGTGAAAATCGGATAAGTTTTATCTAAAGCCATTGGTCTCTCCTAAAAGAATTTGGTGAATGCGTCGACCTGTTCCAGCGAATCGAAGCGGCCAGTTACCAAGGGAACTTCTTGTCGGCTCTCTGAGAGATATTCGTTTGGGCGAGGGCTTCCGAAAACATCGTAAGCTAAACCTGTACTGACAGATGGCCAGCCTGCAATAAACGGGGAGGGTATAGTAATGCTGTGGATGACCCAGTATCAAATACTAGTAATGATGTCAGCAAAGGGGCGTTCTCCTGTATTCCCAGACATGTTCAGCTCCGTATCTATCTATATCTATCTTGTAATACTAAAAAGGATTGTTTCCCGAAGGAGAAAAGGGGTAAAAGATGCGGGATCACTAGTAAACCTTTTCGAACGGGAACTGAACCAAATTAGAATGTCACCTCTATACCCAGGGTATATCCGAAATATACTGGTTCAGTATAGCTAGCCCGCCTCTGATGCGGCAAGGTTACTTGGACCTCACAAGTCAGGTGTCCGATACTTACGAAATTTTCGGGTTGTCTACACCTAAACCAAACTGACTAGAAAGCCTCGACCGGCTTCAGACCCCTACGGCGGCTTGCTAGCGCAAGGATCTCTTCTACTACTACGTCTTACAGCCAGCTTTTGTCTCTCGGCGTGTCCAAGCAATTACTGATTTCAACTAGGCCTACGTCTATTAGTAGGCCAGGGAGATAACCACTTTGGCAGGGATGGGGACAGTTGCCGAAGAGAGGGAAGACTTCTTCAGCAACTACTAAATCACTAATTAAGGATCGGGAGATACTGTGTGGTTGCCTACCTCATAACTTAAATCAGTGAGACATAATTGTACCAAATAAGCTAAATAGGTGGGTTCAGATCGCCCCAAATAAGTGGGACTAATCAATCCCGACTGAGCAAATTTAAGTAAACAACTTTGATTCAGTAGGTTCGGATGATAAACTACTCAAAGAAATCGTCTACTACCCCACCTGTCAGATAATTTGGTATTCAAATTTATGCCCACTCTATTAAGCTACTTCGCCTTTTTGACGTCTGTTTCAACTTTGACCCTAGTTCTATTTGTTGGATTGAACAAGATTCAGATTCTGTGACTTACCATTATCATATAAAATCTAGATAGAGGAGGAGGGCGAGGCAAAAAAGGGGGCCCTTCCAGCGCCTACTAATTCGTTGCACTTACCGATTGCTATTTGGTTGACGCGAAAATCCACTTTGGTAAGCTTGGTAAGTACTTACATTAAGTATCTATAAATTAGAATGGTTGAAGCATCACTATCGGGAATTGTGTCGGGTTCGATTCCAATAACCCTAGCTGGATTATTTGTAACTGCATACCCACAATATCGACGTGGCGATCAACTAGATATTCGGTAGAATCTACCAAATTGTCGCATCTCAAACATCAAACAAAACGTTGATTTAGAATAAAGGAAAGATTGAGAAATATTCATCTAAAAATCCTTTTTTTATTCTCCGATTTTTCATTATTTCCGATATCTGTTTGAAAATATTTATTTTTATACGAAACATACACGAGGGACTGCTTCGGCGACAACAATTTTCAATTTTGTTGCTTCCATTTCTTTAGTATTTTGCATCCGATACGTATTACTTATATTAAGTAATCCTTGGATAAACAGTGGTAGGCACGCCCTGTAGGATTCGAACCTACGACATCGGGTTTTGGAGACCCGCGTTCTACCGGACTGAACTAAGGGCGTCCCCTCTTCGGGGTCATTTTTTTCCCCGAAAATGAAAACGGCACAGCCTCCATCCCCACTCCGCGGGGATGAAGGTAGGAGTTAGAAATTTCTTTCTCTCTCATACATGAAAAGTTGGTGAGACGGGAAGTCCTATCCTCAAAACTTGGTGTATGGATCGAAAATAGGGATGACGGGATTTGAACCTGCGACATTTTGTACCCAAAACAAACACGCTACCGAGCTGCGTTACATCCCTATTAATCCCGATTCGCAACCGATATCGTCGATCCGATGCTATTTAATTCAATTTATTATAACTGGTAGCTGCAGATACCGGCTACCAACAGAAGTGAGATTTATCTTCTCGGCAGATAGTTGTCTCTTACAACTCCGTTCAATTTTTACTCTTTGAAAATTTTGTCTTATTTTTAATTGACATTGCGGGTGTTAGTACCACTAATGGTGAGTACTCCGAAGTTACCAGTTTTACCTTATAGAAATTTATTTACAAGTTGTAAATAATCGGCCCTCTAGAAGTATTAGAAGAGATGCAGGAGAGGAATAAAGACTAAGAGGTAGATAAATAAAAACTTTAAAAGAAGGAGAATTTTTGATGCAACATGTAAAAATATACCTTTCTACAGCTCCTGTCGTAGCTGCAATATGGTTTGGCTTGTTAGCTGGTTCCTTGATAGAAATTAATCGCTTCTTCCCAGACGCTTTATTATTTCCGTTTCTTTAACCCAAAGTACTAACTATAAAGGGATCAGACGAAGCGGGAAAATCGGGTAAATTTACGTCTTGCAAAACAAGTAGCACGTAACCGAGTTATTGATGGAGGGTAGTTAAAATTTAAACCTTATTGTTAAAACTTTGCGAGTAGTCCGCTCAAACGCATTTGGATCTACTTGTGACCCTCCCCCTCAGAAAAAAACCTTATCTTATTATGATGCAATTGATTTTATGACCAAAAGTAAAGATGCGAGGGTAACCACTGCTTTGGCGTGTACAATCTGTACTTGCAAGGAGGCTGGCGACAAATCCAAACCCGTGGGTACTTCTCGATACACTACACGTAAGAATCGCCGTAACACACCTACTCGGTTGGAATCAAAGAAATTTTGCGTTTGTTGCCACAAACATACTTATCATAAAGAATTAAAAAAATAAAGAATATTCCTAATTAATTGGTAAGTAGTTAATATTAATTTGTATTGGTAGTCACAAAAAAATATCACGAATAAGTTTAAACGATCTCTCCGTAGACGTTCCCCGTCTATTCGCTCTGATGAAGCTATTGATTACAAAAATACGAGCCTACTTCGTCGATTTGTCAGTGAGCAGGGAAGAATCCTATCGAGACGCATGAATAGATTAACCTCCAAGCAACAGCGTCTGATAGCTATCTCTATAAAGAGAGCCCGTATCTTGGCTTTGCTACCCTTCTCAAATAACGAAAATTAGAGAATTTCAGAAAATTGACTTCTGAGAGATTTTGCAATTCGACAACTGAAAATCTCCTGCGAAAGAAATATGACTGAATTTCTTAAAGTTGAATCAAACTGATGTCTGTGAGATAGTCTGTCCCTCCATTTTTCTCTTTTTCTTTCTTTTTTTCCCTATGATAGATCCGCAGATTAACCTGTCTCCCATTTATGGCCTCTCCGTTTAGTTTAATCCGGAGAGGCTTACCGCCGCATGTCAACCTTCTTCATTATTAATTTTTTGTACGAGCCTAGAAGAACAGTAAGCATCTGGAGTAGCTACTTGCGCGAGTGTCTTGCGATTCAGAAAAATTTGATTCCCAAACAAATTGTGAATCATAAAACTGTACGTGATTCCATTTTTCCGCGCCGCTGCATTAATCCGCGTGATCCAAAGACGACGAAATTTTCTCTTCCGGTTGTTTCTATCTACGTAGGCACAAGCTAATGCCCTTTTCTCTTGCTGGTTTGCTGCTCTAAATAATCTTGGATGAGCCCCCCGAAACCCGGATGCGAAATCGAGAATGTTTTTGCGATATCTACGAGCTATGGATCCCCGTTTTACTCTGGTCGTGATAAATATAGCCTCACAGAAAATTATATTTTCGTCTGAAAAATCCATTTATTTTTGGGCTCTGCTACTCCCTCAAATAGTTTCGTTTCAAATTTCCTCTTTAGAGAGATCAATTTAAAAATATCAATTTGGAGAAATAGATAAACTTTGTTACGCTGAAACGTATCCCTCCGAATAGATAAAGATCTTAAAGATAGATTTAGATTTTAATTGCACCATGTGCGGTGACATGCCGCGCTTTTCAATTCCTAGAAAGTCGCAGGTAGTTGTTTCACAATTCTCGGTAAATTTGTTGGCTGCGACAAATTCCCGTCTTTTTATCTGATGTGGTAAATAGAGATTCCGGCGGCTTTTGCTACTCCGACTTTCCCTCCCGCAAATACTCCGGTACAGATTAGATACCCCACCCACATCCGTCTACCTGTTTATCTGTCGGTAAGCAGTACGTTGTACCGGAGATACTACGGATTCCAATGTTTCTGTGGTCAACTTCTTATGGCAGCCGGGTCCCCCCTATATACCGGAGCCTAGAATTTTCCGAAGATAAGGAAAATAAAATTGCTGCTGGCGGGTCGCATGATCCCCAATATTTAACTCATCCCATTAAGCTGGGCTTTCTCACTTCCATTTCTTATTTATTTTGAAAGAAATCGTATGTGTAGTAACGGTATTTTATGCTGGAGATTGGCAGAACAGCTGACCCGCATTTATTGCCGTCGCAACGGGATTGGCGAAATAGGTATAGATTTTGATATCATTCGCTTAGCTTCGCTTAATAACTCAACTTTATCATCATCGATTGGTTCTTACCGTCCCAAACCAAAACGATCGGATTTGCACCGACTTAAACCACGAATTTCCATTTCCTATCGAAACAGATGGATTATGGATTTACCCTTATTTCATCCGGGGGATTATCTTACAAAGTCAACCCCTTGATGTCTTAGGTTTCCGATCCGAACAGGTCACACATACACCCTAGTACACACACCTCTCCGTTGGGGGCATCCCCGAAGAGCGGGGGATTTCGTCCCACTCCCCAACCGTTGTCTTGCTTTTCTAATAAGTTGCTGATTTGTTGGCACGTTCAAAGATGCAGAGATTTTATTCGGTTCAAAATATTCTCAACCATTTGGTAAAATTTGCTACGTCTTGGTATCCAACAATCAATCTTTACAGGATTCCTTTCCTCAAAAGACGAAAAGAAACTTTGAAGATTTCGTTTTTTTTTTTCAATGGATTGATTAATAGCTGGCTGAACGAATAAACGTGAAACTACGGAAAAAACTTTTTAAGTAAGAGGAATTCACTTATTTTTTGTAAGTCTCAGTTACTTCCTACTCGTCGAATCTTTAGGCTGACGCGTTTTCCAACGCTACAGGGTCCGCAACGCCGTAATCCTGGGCTTCTTCTGCTGACGGAAAAACGTCTCTCTCCATGTCTCCAGAAATTACCCATAAAGGTTTACCCGTTCTTCGGGCGTAGACTTTGGTTATGCAGTCGCGGAGTTTCGATGCTTCTTCTGCTTCCATAACGCATTCCCCAGCTTGTCCATCATAATACGAACTGGCGGGTTGATGAATCATTACCCTAACTTAGATGACTCTGATTAAGTCCAACCGTACAAGCAAATTTTTCTGCATACGGCTATACTTCCGGTCGGGCGACAAAATCTGTCCAAATCAGTAGTTAGGCATTAAATCCTCGTTTTGAAAAAAAGATTTACGCTGTTGTGAAGCCTCTCCTTCTTGTGATACTGTGAGTATCACGAGATCATACCATCCTTTCTTTCAAAGGTATTATGATGGTTCGGTTGCTGCAGCGCACCAGCAATCCCAGAGTTTGCTATATATACCCTCGATGGACAATGAAATTGGCACCATTTAACTCTTTGAAAACTTGATGTCTTATTTCTATAAAACAAAAATTCGAAGTTTAAGAAATTATGTAGATTCGATATTTTATGCAATTTGTGACGCTAGGATATATTGATTTCAATTTATAATGAATCTACTACAAATTAAAAAATTTCTTCCGATTCACTTTACCTCCACCTCCTCAGCATCTCGTTATTTCATAGTTGGATTTTTATGGAAGGAATTGCCAAGTAATAATTGCCATGCTATTGTTACCCCAACTAGGCGAAGGCAAAATTATAATCCGCACAAATCATTGGCGCCAAGCGTGAGGTAGTGCTATACGTCTGGTAATTTCTCCCCCAGCCGAAATGGAGGATCCCATTGAAGCAGCTAGTCCCATGCAAATGGTATGTACGTCTGGTACGACGAATTGCATCGCGTCATAAGCAGATATTCCGGCTAGTACCGCTCCACCTGGTGAATTTACATACGAGTACATATCCTTGGCTTGATCTTCCCCATTTAGATACATCATGATACCAATAAGTTGATTGGCAATTTCGTCATCGACCTGTTGACCCGAAAAAAGAAGTCTCTCCCGATAAAGGCGGTTGGTTGGGATAGGTTTTTGCGACCCCTAATTCTAATTTATCGCCCCCCCCCCTAGAACCGTATAGGTATCGTTAGATACATACGGCTCCGCCAGCTTTCACGTGAAATGGGTTTAATGGGAAAATCTTTTTTCTTTTTTCATGTTTTTAATCTTACCCATATTTAGCGCTTTTGGTTCAAGTTTGTCTGGCCCAGCTTTCGCACATTCTGAACCACTTCATAACTGGTGATCGGTGAATTCATTCACTCCAGCGTGTTAACTTCTTCCTCTTGCGCCAGTGCATTTCCGTTCGTGATTGAGTCCTTTTGATGTAAAGAGTCTTTAGGTTCATCTTCTACCCCGGAGGTTGTGGGGCTCCGACCGCCATTTGCACATACGGAACAAATAGTTTTACTTCCCTTACATCTATTCCCACATTTCATGTGACATAATAACATATTCACAAAAAAAATCTATTTAAATTTAATTCTGTTTCAGTTTTCATCTCATAGTCATTTTGGCTACAATTTCTTTTTGGGATTGAGTAACCGGAGCCTAAGCAATTTGTTTATTTCAACTAGCCGTGGATTCTAGCGACTACCAAATCTATTGACAGATTTTCCTCACGCATTTGACCACTGATAGATTAGTCAATTCCAAGCGAGATAGAGACAAATCAATCGGGTAAGAGATGATGGAAACGGGTTCCGTCTGGCTCGACGCACCTGACAAGTCGCACTATACGTCAACCCGAGCCGCATCCTCTTCCCCAGGGAGACGAAAGGGTACCTTTGGAACACCAATTGGCATATAAAAACTACCGAAGGAGATTGTTACTACCTCCAAGTTGGGGACGTAGAAGCCAAAGGGGGGCTTACATCATATTATAACACGCTTGACTGAAGCGACGTGGATGGGATAAATCGTACTTTTTTGCAGATATTAACAGACTCTGATGGGACCAATCTCTACATTGTTATATAAAGCACGTAAATGCTAAAATATCCATGCCTTCATCTGTTCCTGAAAAAAAAAATTACCGGTTTACCTCACATTACCACATGTTTCACACAAACAAGTAGGTAAAACAGGGGAATAGAACTGCTTATAGTCACAAACCAAATTATTGATTTGTATATTTCATACAACATCAGCTCGTTTACTTACAACTTGTAACACAAGTCTATATTGCAAGAAAGTTACGTAGTGGTCACTCATCTCCAATATCCAAGAAAGGGGTTTCTCACGGGTTTGCCTCGGTATCGCGTTCATACCGTCGTGTTAAACGATCCCGGTCGTCTGATTTCTGTGCACCTGATGCATACTGCCTTGGTCTCTGGCTGGGCGGGTTCAATGGCTTCATACGAACTAGCTGTTTTTGACCCATCGGATCCCGTTCTTGATCCCATGTGGAGGCAGGGTATGTTCGTCATCCCATTTATGACTCGCATTGGAATAACGAAGTCATGGGGAGGGTGGAGCATCACCGGGGATGCCGCAACTGATGCGGGTATCTGGAGTTACGAAGGAGTAGCTGCGGCCCATATCATACTATCTGGTTTGCTTTTTCTAGCCGCTATCTGGCACTGGGTGTATTGGGACCTGGATCTGTTTCGCGATGACCGGACTGGAAAACCCTCTTTGGATTTACCAAAAATATTTGGAATCCACCTATTTCTTTCAGGAGTACTTTGTTTTGCGTTTGGGGCTTTTCACGTAACAGGTTTGTTTGGCCCCGGTATTTGGATATCAGATCCTTACGGATTAACCGGAAAGGTGGAACCCATAGATCCAGCTTGGGGGGCCGAAGGTTTCGACCCATTTGTACCGGGCGGAATAGCTTCGCACCACATAGCTGCGGGAGTTTTAGGCATACTGGCGGGTTTGTTTCACCTCAGTGTTCGCCCTCCCCAACGGTTATACAAAGCTCTACGTATGGGAAATGTCGAAACCGTATCGTCCAGCAGTATTGCTGCCGTATTTTTTGCCGCTTTTGTGGTTTCCGGAACCATGTGGTATGGCTCCGCCGCCACTCCGGTCGAATTGTTTGGCCCCACCCGTTATCAGTGGGATCAGGGGTACTTCCAACAAGAAATAGAGAGGCGAATACGATCAGGTGAGGCCGAAAAACTAAGCCTATCCCAAGCTTGGTCGAAGATTCCGGAAAAATTAGCTTTCTACGACTACATCGGTAACAACCCCGCCAAAGGCGGATTGTTTAGAGCAGGTGCAATGGACAACGGAGATGGGATAGCTGTTGGTTGGCTAGGCCATGCCGTCTTCAAAGATAGGGAAGGTCATGAACTTTTTGTACGCCGTATGCCAACTTTTTTCGAAACATTTCCCGTAGTCTTGGTAGATGGCGAGGGCGTTGTGAGAGCTGATGTACCGTTTAGACGGGCAGAATCAAAATATAGCGTCGAGCAAGTCGGTGTAACCGTAGAATTCTTCGGTGGCGAACTAGATGGTGCTAGTTTTAATGATCCAGCCACGGTTAAAAAATATGCTAGGCGCGCCCAATTAGGTGAGATCTTCGAATTTGATCGCGCCACTCTAAAATCTGATGGTGTTTTCAGAAGTAGCCCACGGGGTTGGTTCACTTTCGGCCACGCCACGTTTGCCCTCATTTTCTTCTTCGGTCACATTTGGCACGGTGCCAGAACCTTGTTTAGAGACGTTTTTGCCGGCATCGACCCTGACTTGGATGCCCAAGTGGAATTCGGGGCATTTCAAAAGTTGGGAGATCCAAGTACCAAAAGACAAGCTGTTCAAAATCTTTTCTCTTATTTATCCTATTCGATTAATCTTTCTCTCTCAGGTTAATTGCAAAAGTTGACTGAGGTATAAAATAGGAAATAATTGCTTCGTCAAAACTTAATAAACTAATTTTATCGAATAGTTTTGAATACATCAAAGTCAAACGGGGAAAAGAAAAAAAAAATTTGAAGGAACTGGAAGTTTCTCCCAGCCCAATTAGTATGAGAGATATCTACGAAATACCACTATTACGGCCGAATGCATGGAAGCACTGGTTTACACATTTCTGTTGGTAGCAACCTTGGGTATAATATTTTTCGCCATTTTCTTTCGGGAGCCCCCCAAAGTACCCAGCAAGGGTAAATAAAAATATTTCTTCGATTTCAATTTCTTTTTCAATTTTACAAAAAAAAAACAGATTTTGCTACACCAGCAAAATCATGAATATAAGGCAATTTAAATTGATTGGAGACCTTCCTTTTTTAATTTTGCGAAGGAAGGTCTACCAGTCCGACTAATCTTCATGTTCCTCAAAAGGGTCTCTGAGCTCTTTGGCGGGTTGACCGGAGGCGGTATACGAAGCGTAACCGGTGAGGCTAACGAGTGAACGGGATATAGAGATAGCGACCGAAGTTGCGGTTTCCATTGCCATGTAACCCAAAAAAAAATTAGTTCCCACTTTACTCTTTACTTGTTATAATAGTATACAAAGTCATCAAAATTCAATCAATTGAGCAGGCTCTACGGCTACAAAAGTTATTGGCGATACCCCCAAAGGTAAACCCAGAATCAGTTTCTTGGGGATGGTTTTGAAACCGCTTAACTCAGAATACGGAAAGGTTGCTCCCGGCTGGGGAACTACTCCCTTGATGGGATTTTTCATGGCTTTATTCGCAGTATTCCTAGTTACTATCTTGGAAATTTATAATTCATCCGTTTTATTGGAGGGTATTCCAATTAGTTGGTAGAACAGCCCTGAACCCCACTGCTGCAGCAGCAACAGCTGGGGTGGGGGTTCGCAAATGGATACTTCACCAGAAATCATAAAGGGAGTTAAATCGCGCAAATTTTTCTTCAAATGTTTTTACGAGACAATATCATGGGTGTGTGATTCGTTTCAACTAATCTGGTTCAACAAATAACCAACCTTTTATCTAAACAAATTTTATTATATTAGATTGTTGGCATCTCGCCAGGTGCAAGTCGAGTTATTAGTACCCGAAACGCGAGAATTTAATATCTAGTTATAAAGCTCAAACTATGATTAATTCGTATCAATTTACCACTAAAATTTCGTGACAAAGTTGTTATCTGATCCAGGCGACTCGGCACTGTGTCGAAAAATTGCCATACTGATGAAGTACGTTTCAATTGTGGCTGTTTACTAGAGCTTCTAAGTGGAAAGGAAGTAGCTGTGCAGGGTTCAGGGTTATGGAGGAGTTGTCGCCCATTAGGTCTTCTTACCTGAAAAATAAAATTTCGAAGTATGGTAGAAATCTAAGGTTTCGTGGATGCCAAAAAAAAAAATCAGATCGGAACGAGGTAACCTCTATTCACTTATCCACCCCCCCCCCTAAAAAAGGATGGAGGGGAGATATATCGATAAGATTAAGAGATTTCCCAAGACGCTAGTATCATCCGTCTCCAATTCAAAAATAAAAGCTAACATGAGATCGAAGTAAAATGTATTTCCGACTTCTTTTCTGAGGCTAGGTCGCTTCTTCGTTTATTAATGAATAAAAGATGTCGAGGGTCTGCCCCGCCGTCGTTTTCTACTCTTTCACCCGAGTAATTACTAATGGAATGGACGATGCCCAAACATCTTTGCTTAAGCTGTGTGAGAAGAAAGTCTCATGTACAGTTTATGAAGAGGGAGTTAAAAAAAAAGGCTTACCTATCTCGCTAAGGTATACGATTGGTTCGAGGAGCGCCTAGAAATTCAGGCCATTGCTGACGATATTACTAGCAAATACGTCCCTCCACATGTGAACATATTTCATTGCTTGGGGGGAATTACGCTGACTCGCTTTTTGGTTCAGGTAGCCACCGGTTTTGCCATGACTTTTTATCATCGCCCGACTGTTACAGAGGCTTTCTCTTCAGTTCAATATACAATGACTGAAGTTAATTTCGGTTGGCTGATTCGGTCTGTTCATCGGTGGTCAGCAAGTATGATGGTTCCAATGATGATTCTCCATGTATTTCGTGTTTATCTCACGGGGGGATTCAAGAAGCCTCGCGAATTGACTTGGGTTACTGGGGTTATTCTAGCTGTATCGACCGTCTCTTTTGGTGTAACTGGATATTCCCCACCCTGGGATCAAATTGGTTACTGGGCTGTTAAAATCGTAACCGGCGTGCCCGAAGCTATTCCCCTGGTAGGATCTTCACTAGTAGAGTCACTACGAGGAAGTGCTAGTGTTGGCCAATCAACATTAACTCGTTTTTACAGTTTACACACTTTCGTCTTGCCGCTTCTTACTGCTGTTTCCACGCCGATGCATTTCCCAATGATCCGTAAACAAGGCATTCCGGGTCCTTCACAATTTACCCATAAATCAGGAGTGATAAATTTCCTTTGCTATATTGGTAAATGATGTCAAATCCCAGTTTTTTGGGAGGTTGTTGTTCTGTTGCCGCCGAAACTTACTACTAAATCAAATGATAAGTTTTTCAGCGGATTTAGTGAATGTCTTGGACTACTAGGACAAAACAATCGAAGCACCAGAGGAAAAAATTTGGATTATGGGAGTGTGTGACTTGTACCAAAACGTGTAGGCTATGCAGACGTCAAGTTGGATACTGCTGCAACCGTAAGGTGTGTCTCTTCTCCGACCTTTCTTTGAAACTAAGATTCGAAACCTGGATATAAAAACATCTTTTTCGAACTGAGAAAGTTGTTTGGAGAATTTTTTCTATGGTCGCAAAAATCTTGAAAGGCCTCGTGAAAACCTATAAATTCAATTAGGATTATGTGAAGCTTCTAAACATACGGATTTTGAAACGATGCATACACTTCTCTCGCATCAAATGCTAGTTGTTTGCAACAATAACCGTTGGGGTAAAAAAACGATCTAAAGATATATATATAGCCGAAATTTTAACAAGTTAAAATCCTATACGGATCGTAGTTCGCAAGTATCTCGTACAAACTCGCAGTGACACGACACGTGCGTATGGGATACGAGATAATCCGCGAAGCTTTATTCCGTCATTGAGCTGATTCGGGTGAAAAGCCATGTTGCGGAATAACTTCTTCCCGTGCTCGTCCTTTCAAACCTAGCCGTTGCGGGATAAGATAATTCCATATTTGCTTGAGCCGTATGAGGAGAAATTCTCATGTTCGATTCTTATGGGGGAGTGAGAAGTCCACCCCGATAACAAAAAAACCTGACCTGAACGATCCTGTCTTGAGAGCAAAATTAGCTAAAGGTATGGGACATAATTACTACGGGGAACCCGCTTGGCCCAACGATCTCTTATATATATCTCCTGTGGTAATCTTGGGAACCATCGCATGTACCGTGGGTCTTGCTGTTTTGGAACCATCAATGATTGGTGAACCAGCAAATCCGTTTGCAACTCCTTTGGAGATATTACCTGAGTGGTATTTCTTTCCCGTATTCCAGATACTTCGCACAGTGCCCAATAAACTATTAGGTGTTCTTTTAATGGCATCAGTACCCGCAGGTTTGTTGACTGTTCCTTTTCCCGAAAATGTCAATAAATTCCAGAATCCGTTTCGACGCCCAGTAGCCACAACAGTCCTCGCAATTGGCACCGTGGTCGCTACCTGGTCAGGTATTGGAGCAACTTTACCCATAGATGGATCTCCAACTTCGGGATTATTTTAGTACTTCTCCATCTACTATGTAACCTGAAAGGTATTTAGATAAAGATATTTAGATTTGGTCTAGGGAGCAATCCCCAGCCCCCGGGCCGGGACAAGCCTTCCCTAGACTTAGTCATTTTTGACTCGAAAATATCAAATTCTTTAAAAAGTCGATTTATATTTGTTTACGCCAACAAAAAATAATAAGTAATTGAGAATCAAATTTTATTTTCCGAGTTTTGGTTGACTCATCTTTCTTCACCTCCAAAACCAATGAAGGTGCAGTACGCAAGAGACAAGATCATTTTTTCGAAAAATGGAATAACTTGGCTTCCGCTGCTTGTTCCTACTAATTGATATGCGACTTCTTTTTGGGTAATTTTAAGTCGAAATGCTCCCACGAAGCTTTTGACACCTGATCTACGGATTTCTGTCCGAAACTTTTTATTTTTGACGAGTCTTCTCGGCTATAATTAAGCAAATCAGCAATTGTGTGTATTTTGGCCTTTTTAAGACAATTAAAAGCTCTGGCGGATAATTCTAGTTGGTCAATAAACGTATTTTCGGAAAGCTTTCCCTCTAGTTTATTCACATCATAGATTTGTGAGGATGATCCCGCTAAAGCAGAGCAACTTTCATCACCTCCGGGATAGAAGTGAAAGACGTCTTCGCGCTTCACGTGCAAAAGAGGAGTTGGTAAGTCTATTAGTTTTTCAGAAGCCTCGCTAATTGCCTCGTCTGGGGTCAGACTACCATTAGTCCATATTTCAATGAATGATGTTTCTCGCGTCGCTCTACCACTTCCAAATAGATGTACACTATAATTTACGTTTCGAACAGGCATAGATACGGCATCGACGGGAAATTCTCCACCTTCATATCCATTTGAGTTTTCTACACGGTATCCGCAATCTTTTTCAATTTTTGATTCAATATTTAAAGATACTGGTTGGGTAATAGTGACTATATACTGCGAATCGTCAATCACTTTGACAGAGGGCGGCAGTAATATATCACCCGCAGTTACTTCTTTGGGACCAGTTACGGATGAAATTGCTTCTTTAACATCATTAGAGTCGCTCTTAGGTGCAATTTCCTTTAGATTAGCTAAAACATCATGTATTGTCTCTTAAATACCCGTTATTGTGGAATACTCGTGCAAAACTCCATGAAACCCTGCACGTGTTATGCTAGTCCCTTGAACCTCTTCTAGTGAAGCTCTACGCATGGCGATTCCCACGGTACTAACTTGGCCCCTCTTGAAGGGAGATACGACAAAACGACCATAATGAAGACGCCTACTTTCTGTCTTGGATTCGACGCATTTCCACTGAATTGCTTGGGTAGATATTGATGTTTCACATGTGAGCATAAGGAAATCCCCCTTTAGTTTTTATATAACTACTAGTTACTAGTTAGATACGTCTTTTTCGGGGGGGTCGGCACCCATTATATGGCATGGGGGTCACATCACGCACGAAACTGAGGATTATGCCGCTTCGGCGGATAGCCCGTAAGGCGGTGTCTCTTCCCGGACCGGGTCCACTAATCGTAATTTCTGCTTGCTTCATACCCCGATCCATTGAGGCGCGGATAGCGTTTTCCGCCGCGGCTTGGGCGGCAAATGGTGTACTTTTGCGTGTACCCTTGAATCCGCAGGCACCAGCAGAACACCAGGGAGCTACTTACCCCCGAACGTCCGTGACAGTAATGATGGTATTATTGAAACTTGCTTGGATATGAATAACCCCCTTTTGCACCACGCGCTTTACCTTGCGTGAACGAATTTTTCTGGAATTACCCGACATAGTTGATTGATTACTCATATTCAAAGGCTCTCGTTAATTGTTATTTGGTTCTACGTCTAAATATTTTGATTATCCCTGCCTCTGCTTATGCTTTGGGTTGCAACAAATTACCATGATTCGTCCACGTCTACGAATCAACCGACACTTTTCACATATTTTACGAATGGAGGCACGAATTTTCGTAGCTACAACCTTAAATTAGTTGGATAAATCTATTGATAGATTTTAGATGCGTTCTTTTTTTTTTTTTTTGTCAAATTGAAACAAAAATTTGAATAAGCAGATAATTACTAGATGGTGGCACCAACAACAAAATCTATTGACTGCTATTTGTCTGTTTACTTCGAAGTCGGTAAGTTGTACACCCTTTGGTAAGATCATAAGGACTTAATTCGGCTCTCACCCTATCTCCAGGTAATATTCTTATGTAATTCCGTCAGATCTTTCCCGATATGTGAGTCAAGACTTGGCATCCATTATCCAGACACGCTCAAGACATGGCATTGGGAAGCGATTCCGTAACTGTACCCTCCATGTCAATAAGATTCTGCTTCTTCATCATTCGAACTAAATAAACCTCCCGTAATTCATAGATTTATTTGAGAGATTGCCAACTCAGTTGATATCGCTAGCTAATAGCTAGCTATTTGGAGACATAATTCTTTTGGAAACAACTGACTTTTCGTCGAAAAAAGTTTCCGAATTACCAAATGTGACATGAAATTTCCCCCCCAATTTTTTTGTGTCGAGCTTCCCGATCTGTAAGAAGTCCATGAGATGTTGGTGAAGTTGCAATTCCCATACCGCCCAATATTTTGGGAATTTCTCGATGATCGGAATAAACTCTCAAGCCAGGCTTACTAATCCGTTTGATAACTGCAATGTGAGGATCTTTCTTCTTACCGAGATACCTCAAGCTCACATCCGGAAACTCTTTCCCATTATCCCTTTGCTTTACAGCACTTTTTAGAAAACCTTCTTCCGCTAAAATTTGTACAATTCGTGCAGCCATTTTAGTGGCAGGTATCCTGATCGTAGCTTTTTTTCTTGTATTGGCATTTCTTATGGCAGTAAGTGCGGTGGAGATGGCATCGTTATTCATGAAATATCAATCAGTAGTTGTTGTAATTATCGAAGCCAGAATGATTCCTAACCTATTTTTTCTTCCATTTTATATAATTTAATTTTTTGTATTTAAAATATTTAGATACATTTGACAGATGTATCTAAATATTTTGTCAAACCGACAACACTAAATCATTTCACTCATTGATTTTTGCAACACCTCGGGGGCTAACGAGACTATTCTGGCAAAATTAAAATCCCTCAACTCCCTAGCTACTGGGCCGAAGATCCTAGTTCCTCTAGGATTTCCTTCCTGGTTGATAACAACGGCCGCATTGTCATCGAATCCCACAATCATCCCATTACATCGTCTTATCCCTTTACGAGTACAAGCTGCCACCGCCCTAACCACTTCCGATCTCTTTAGAGACATATTGGGTACTGCTTCTTTGACTACGGCCATTGTGACGTCACCCGTACCTGCGTATCTGCGGTTGCCTGTTCCCAATACTCGAATACACATCAATTTGCGGGCTCCGCTGTTGTCTGCCACATCTAAATAACTTTGAGTTTGAATCGTTTGGTAATCGAGAAGAATAATAGGTTTACTTGTAGTACATTCGAGTCAAAAAGGATAGATATATTCTACATTCTACACAAAATTTTTGGATAATAAGTGAATTACTTCTATCGCGACTAATCCGACCCAATTAGTAAAGTGTATCTGCTTCAGTGACTATCGGGGTGACGCCTCAGCTTCAGACATGACATTACCGCTGCCGCCACGACTACTTCAAGTCACTCGTTGCTTCTTTCTCTACTTACTTGTTTTTAGCAAGTGTCACGATTCTGCGGTAGTTATTACCCGAGTAAGCACGGGCATTTTGTGGGCAGCCATCGACATAGCAGCTTTGGCTACATCTTCCGATACCCCACTCAATTCGTAAATTATTCGCCCTGGTTTAATTGCAGATACCCAGTATTCCGGAGATCCCTTTCCCGACCCCATGCGTGTTTCCGCAGGTCTCATGGTGATGGGTTTGTCGGGAAAGATGCGTATCCATAGCTTCCCGCCTCGACGAGCACAGCGGGTTATTGACCTTCTTCCCGCCTCTATTTGTCTAGCCGTAATCCAAGCAGGTTCGAGGGCCTGGAGAGCAAATTTTCCGAAAGAGATGACGTTGCCACGACTAGATATTCCCTTCAATCTTCCTCTGTGTTGCTTGCGATATTTCGTTCGTCTGGGGTTACAGTCGATGTCGACATAATTTACCAATCTCTGATACAGAACCGGACGTGAGAGTCTCCCCTCAACCGGCTCCCCATGAATTCAACACCCCTTCTCCTCACAAGCTTACTAACTATTTCTATGTCGTTTTCTCTTTTTTTTCTTCCGATTTTCATTCTATCTCTAAATAGTGGTTCAGATATTACTTGGTGACAAATCCACGGGCGAGAATAAGCTCGATTTTCCAATTTTTTTTTCCAGCTTCTGAGGTATTGGCTTCCCTCGCCATCCCGTCCGCCGAATCTCGATATTAATTAATTGAATGAAGGATATTCGGAAGTCCCCTCGTTGTTTCAGTCTCTTGCAGTAAACGTTTTGGTCCTCCCCCAGCGACGGAGCTTTCCACTCTATCCCAATTTTATTGAGTCAACGTTCCCAGCATTAATTGACTCATAGCTCCATCGTAGACATTGACAATTTGGCAATTGTGCTACGTCACGCAGCTTTTCGGGAGTTGAGCGGTTAACCACACGATTTTGAGAAAAAAAAAAATTCAGTTATTTTGATTTCTACTTCTCAAGATAATCATAAATCGGTACTGCTTTCAGCTTCCCCATAAGAAAACTTTCCATGGGTAGAAATTTCATCTGTGACGAGACGAGATAACCCCACCCCGTATTCGGTACCCATTTATTTAATACTCGAAAACGGAGGGCTCACTACTCAATCAATTAGTTTTTCTTTATGAATAAAGAGATTTCATTTGCACGAGTCGCACACTAAGCATAGCAAAGATCTCTCAGGGTTTAAAATGAAAAAAAAAAAAAAATTGAAGCTGGAGTAGGATGAAACTGCCTCAGGTTGCATCAAAATTCATTAGATAATTTTTCTCCCACTGGGTTGGGTGGGGATCACCCAGTACCCCGAAATGTCCAAGTCTTTATGCCTAAAACCCCATGAATCGTCTGAGCCGGGTGGTAGGAATAGCCTACACGGGCTTTAATAGTTTGCAGGGGGACCCTACCTTCCCTAGCCCACTCAACTCGAGCCATCTCACTACCATTGAGGCGTCCGGCTATTTGTATCTTAATACCTCTATCGTTAGTTCTTCCAACCAATTCAATAGCTTTTTTCATAGTTCGTCGAAAAGGAACTCTATTTCCTAATTGTGAGGCAACATGTTCCGCCAAGATTTTCGGTTCCCCATATGGTTGGGGGACACTACTTAGTATCACTCTGAGCTTCCGACTTTCGATCCTTAAGATGTTTTCAATATCGCTCCTCATTTGAGTAATCCCCAAACTTTGTTCCTCAATGAGTAAATCAGGAAATCCCGTATGTATATCAACCCGAATAAGATCTGTTTTTCGTTGGATTTCAATATGCCCAACTCCGCCGTAGTTTGTGGCGTCCTTCACGTGTGTCGCGATATACTTTTCGACGGAGGCGCGTATTTGTCTATCCCCTTCAAGAAATTTTGGATAATCTTTCGTTTTTGCAAACCGATGAGAATAATGCTTCTGACTTACACCGAGTCGAAAACCTAGTGGGTGAATCTTTCGTCCCGTATCTATTTCTCCTCAACTCAATATTAAGTTATTTTTTACTTAGTTATTTTATTCTTCAGTTTTACTTAACCTTTCAATACGTTCTAATTAGTGAACATTTTTTTCCGGAGTCGTTTTTCTGTCTTTCCAACAGAGTTTGAGTTTAACTTAATGGTTATTTTACGAGTGGGTTTCCTTATCGGGTAACCTCGGCCCTGAGCTCGAGGTCGGAACCTTTTTAAATACGCGGAATTCTCAACTCAGGCCTCACTAATGAACAAATCGGATTTATTCAATCCGAAATTGGTATTGGCGTTTGCCGCCGCAGATAGAATCAATTGTGATATGAGATAACACGTTTTATAAGGCATAAATTCGGGTAATACAAGTGCTTCTCCGTACGGGCAACCCCGGATTCGGTCGATAATCCGTCGTATCTTAATAGCTGATACACGGATATTTTTTCCCAGAGCTTGCGCCCCAACTTCTGATTTTTTTTTGTTTCTCGTGAAATATAATTTCCTAATTATCGACGGGATCCTCTATCATTTTTTGCATGTCCCCTAAAATTTCGGGTGGGTACGAATTCCCCCAGCTTATGACCCACCATGCGATCAGTTATATAAATAGGTAGGTGCTCCCGCCCATTATGAACAGCAATGGTGTGACCGATCGTGATAGGTACGACTGCAGAAGCGCGAGACCAAGTTACAAGTAATTTTCTCTCCTTTCGTATATTAAGATTTTCAATTTCTCGTATTAAATGATTAGCTACAAAAGGACCTTTTCTTGACGAACGTGCCGTAGCCGATTAGCCCCCCGCTTAATATTTCCATTTATGAATAACCTTTGCGTCGACGAAGTATGAGGGGGTTGCTATATTTCCCTCCCCTCCGACTCCTTTTTCCAAGCGCGACATGCCCCCAAGGGGTTGATGGCTTCTTCCTACCAATCGACGTCCTGCCTTCTCCCCCTCCATGGGGATGATCCACAGGATTCATAGCTGAACCTCTCACTTTAGGCCGTCTTCCTAACCAGCGCTTGGACCCAGCCTTTCCCAATCCCTCATTGTTGATATCGATGTTTCCGACCCGTCCCACACTCGCTAGGCATTTTTGAGATATTAGACGAATTTCGCTGGAAGGTAGTCTCAGTGTAACCAATTGACCTTCTTTTGCAATTACTTTTGCTGCTGTGCCAGCTGCTCTAACTGATTATCCGCCTTTCCCAGATTTTAATTCTACATTATGTATAATGGTACCTAGAGGTATTTTGGTCGAGGTAGACCCCCCCCTCCTCTTACTTTCCCTTAAAGGGAAGGAAACGACTGGGGAAGATCCCTTCCCAAACTGTACAAGCTTCTCTCGAAGCATACAGCTTTCCGGATATGAGAAACAAGATTAGGCACTGCTGCTGAGTCTCGGCAGTATTAAATTGATACCTACCAAAACTAATTTTTGGGCCATCTTTCTGTATTGTATCCTTGGCTTTTTTGCCCGCACCTGGCTTTCCTGTAAAAATCCAGTATTTCTTAAGAATTTAGCGGCAGAATTGGTGACTTCGATGATTCGCGTTAGCATTAGTCAATGTCTGGGATAACTTAGGAAACCTCTTTTCCTTGACATAATTTTATTTCTATACATTTATTTTGTGTGTCATTCTGTGGCTTCGATGTTGTCTCTGACTGCCAAATCGAGTGTTTCAAATTTGTATCTTCCACATCTTCAATATGTGCGTAAGACGCCCTTCGTTCGTCGCTCCAATTTTGAGATTATTTATCTGTTTCCATATTATCTTACCTTTGCAAATTGATTTGTTATTCAATTGTTTTAGGCTTTAGCACGCGCTATTGTCCCTATTGGGTTATCCCAATCAGGTATTATTCGATAAGTTCGAAGTAGTGCCAGGTTTCCGGGCCCAGCCTACAACCCGATCGATTAGTTTCGGAATACGCGAATCAAGTATTCAACCCGCACTCAGAGGTAGGGCATTTCCAATTGAAACGGATGCGTCAGAACTAGACGTTACGATATCCCCAACTCCTATTCCCCGCGGGTGCAAAATGTATCTTTTACTACCGTCTGTATAGCTGATTAAACAAATGAAAGCATTGCGGTTGGGGTCGTATTCGATACTGGCTACTCTTCCGGCGACATTTAACTTATCTCGTCGGAAATCAACTTTGCGGCGTAAACGCTTGTGTCCGCCCCCCCTATGTCTACTGGTGATGATTCCTGCGTTGTTGCGACCATTTCCAGATATTCTATGGTAAGTTAATTGCTTATAGGGCTTAGATTCCGTTGTCTCCCCAAATTGCATAATGGCTCGGTTCCGGGTGCCTGGAGTATACGCTTCATATAGTCATATGGCCATACTTATTCTTCCCTTCCTTGTTTATGTGTAATCTCTTTTTTGATATTTGATAGAAATTTAACTTTCTTATTTCCTGAGTATTAGTTTACAAATAGTGGAATCAAGTAATTAGCTCGAAGTCTAGCAATCATTTTTTTTTTACTCGTGTAATTCAAACTCAGTTTACTTTTTTTTCTTTTTTTTGCTACTCGACTACTATTGATGCCCTCCACTTCAACGGCGGAAAATCGTTCAATCCAATTTTTCATTTCAGTTTTAGTCAACTTTGAATCTACATGGAAAGTATATTGGTTTTGCTGCAACAAACGAATAGATTTCTCGCTAATCAACTGGTTCTTTGACTTTTCCGTAGTATCCTTCTCGCTTTGTCCGTTTTCCTTCGATTCTCTTTATTTCTTCTCTGACTCCTGTATAGTCTACTAGTTGGGCTTCTGTTGCTGCCTGTTTTGGATCCACCTGTTTTTTGGATAAGTTTCTTAGTTATTCCCCTTTTACCCGTCTTTCTCCACCTTTTTTTTTTTTCATTTGCATCCAACAGGAGTTGAACCTGTGAATTCGCCAATTATGAGTTGGGTGCTTTGACCGCTCAGCCATGGATGCCGACCAATGACATTTATGTCACTTATCCATATTATTATAACGGGTTTCCTACAACCATGTCAAAGCGGGAACGAAAAAAGTTACAATTTGTCTCTCCCGCCGGGCTTGTGTGCCTACCAACTCAAGAAGTTGTTTCAGTTGTTGAAAGGATTCCGGTGAAAAATGAAGAATGACAAACAAGCAAGAAAAAATTCGAGGCGAAACTGCTGGTGGGTAATCTAAACAAATGATGAGGGATTCTCCGAGAAGTTAACAATTAGTCCTCATATTGAATGATTATGAATTATTCAAGGAATAATGGGTTTGAGACATACACGAAGAAGGTTCTGGGAGCAATATCAGTCGTGAATCTCTTATGAACCAAGAGCCGTGTGAAGTAAGAATTTCATGCACGGTTCTGAATGAGCGGAAAGACCGAAAGTCTTCTTTTCGACTCTGACTCTCCTACACCAGTCGTTGCTTTTTTCTCCGTTACCTCTAAAGTAGCAGCTCCAGCTTTATTTACGCGACTCTTCGGTCTAGTTTTCCCACATTTCTCTAACGGGTGGCATATCGTGGTAGGATTATTGGCTACCTCTAGCCTGATATTGGGAAATCTAATTGCCGTTACTCAAATAAGCATGAAACGTATGCTAGCTTATCCCTCTATAAGCCAAATTGGATATATTATGATTGGAGTACTTGCTGCAGACCCAGAGAACGGTTATGCAAGTATGATAACTTATACGTTTATTTATATACTCATGAATCTGGGAACTTTTGCTCGTATCACCTCATTTGGTTTACGAACCGGAACTGATAATATTAAGGATTACGCGGGATTATACATGAAGGATCCTGTCCTAACATTCTCTCCGGTTTTACGTTCACCATCCCTAGGGGGTATCCCTCCACTATCCGGTTTTTTCGGTAAACTCTATCTCTTTTGGCATGGATGGAAAGCTGGTTCGTACCCATCAGTTCTGGTAGCGCTCGTCACAAGTGTTATCTCTATCTACTATTATCTCAAAATAATTAAATTAATGTTCACTGGGAAGAATGGGAGGAGCGATGCATCCACAACTTATATACAAAATTCATTAGTTTCTCCATCAATTGCAATTTCAAGAAGTTCTATTGAAATAGCTATGATCATTCGTGCACTAGCATCAATCCTACCGGGTATATTAGTAGATCCCATTATCGGGATCACACGGAATACTTTATTCTAGACTCGCTATTGTAACTTTTTTTTTTCGAATGATTTTTATTACCGGCTCTGCTTCTGCTGTCCCAACTAGTCTGTCTCTACAACTTACGAAATAGTTATATCTTCTTCGGTAATTGATCCTGACATTCTCCTATCTAGCTTGTATTTGTCTTTTCGCACCCGGAATCACTTGCTAGGAAAATGATCACTCGTCTATTCCGGAGGAGATATAAGTATTTCCGCGCGATGCACAGCTGGGGTTGGGCAGTGACAACCCATGCTGCTACATCCAAGTATTTAGGCGGAAAGAAAATGCCTCTCTCTCTTGTATCTTCATAAGGTATTATTTGATTGATACCAAAAAAAATATTTGCTTACGAGACAGGCGTGGGCTTGCCAGGTCGTGAAGAAAAAGTATCTGTAGGAAGAGGGAATCAACCACCCCTTTATGGATGATTGATTGCGGGCGAGAATAGATTCGAACCCTCGGCCATCGTCAGTATGAAGTGGAATCCTACCACTCCCTGAAGAAGCAATGAGTAATGGAAAAGGTCCGGGGACCTCGTCTAAACCTGACCTAACTGGAGTCTTCCAGTTAGTAAATTTGGTAAAAAAATAGATGAAAATTCGGCTCAGCAGTTGACAGGCATATAGATATACCCGTATAATTGGATTGCTGAACGTAACTCCACCGCGCCTTCCTGCTTCTTTCGAAGGGTAGGCTTACTAGACTCAAAATAGAGTAACGCGTAGTACGGAGGTTCGAATCCTACGCGAGGCGTACAGAGGTCTCGCTTCTCTGGGAGAAGTATCTCGACTTCTCCATTCTCACCAATGAAACTCAAAATTTTTACTTGGTCGATTTCCATGCTTGTATTCTCAAGTGAGATAGCACTGGAAATGTCTCTTCGACTCGAGAGACGAGTGGGTCCTATTGCAGAGATATGTGAGTGAGGCAGTAAGTCCCACCTTTTCTTTTTTATCTTTCCGAACCAAGACTGGGACAGCAAATCCTAACATCCGAAAGGATTGGAGCGAGACCCGAAACTTAAGGAATAGTCTTACAGATACAGAAGAGAGATAAACAAAAACAAAAAGTGAGATATGAGTGTGACTCCTCAAGTGAGATATGAGTGTGACTCCTCTCCTCTCAAAGATTCAGATGTAGATGAGATGAACCGAAAATCTTAGTAAGTAGTTGGTTGCTTGGTGTCGTCTCATCAAACACATAGGGGATGGGACTCAAAATCCCACCCTTTTGTTTTCAAAGGACTCCAAATCCTTTGAATGGGACTCCAAATCCCATTCGTAAGCCAAGTATCTGGTTAGATACTCCTAACCAGATACTTGATACTCGGAGTTTCCATTCCAATTTTTAGAATAATAAATTATTGACCGAGCAATAGAATAGAGAATGCCCCTATCTCCTCGATAAATATCTTCAGTGTAGCTCCCAAAATTGCACTCCTCCCGAGACAAAATACAAGATCCGAAGATAGAAGGGAGATTTCATCTGGGGATGATTGATTGCGGGCGAGGAGGGATTCGAACCCCCGACACCGTGGTTCGTAGCCACGTGCTCTAATCCCCTGAGCTACAGGCCCCGACCCCACTGGATCCGTTCCAGGATTCACTTCTATGAAACAGACTGGACTGGAACCAACTTATTTTTCCCTCCATCTATCTATTCTGGAGGTTGGTAGAGACCCGTAATCCCAAGATTCCCCCACATT